TTTCATTTATCTCCTTTCCACTTCTTTTTTTCTCTTCTTTCTTTCCCTTTTCTTTTCTTTTGGAAAAAAAAGGACTCGAACCTTTAAAGATGTTTATAATCCAAAGCTTAGCAAGCTTCTGCCTTACCTTTAGGCTATTTTTCCTGGGTAGGATGAGCAGGACTTGAACCCACATCTTGTCCGTTATGAGCGGAAAGCTTTACCTAGTTAAGCTATCATCCCTGAGAAGTATAGGACTCGAACCTATAATGACTACTGTCATCTAATTTACAATTAGATCGCTATACCAATTAGCATACTTCCCCTCTGGGAAATGGTTGATTCGAACAACCTCCAAATATGTGTAAGATATTCGCTCTCCCTATTAAGCTAATCTCCCGCACTCTTTACATATTTTAACGCTCCTTTACTTATTTCATAATAAAATCCTATCGTTAATATTATTATGAATATTATCATTATCCAATATGTATATATATTATTTATCGTTAGTGCATATGGTAATAACACTATTACCTCTATATCAAATATTATAAATAATATCGCTACTAATATATATTGTATATTTAATGTTGCTCTACAATCCCCTAATGGTATTAATCCACATTCATACGGTGATAATTTATTTATATATGGTTTATTATCACCCAGTATTAGATTTACAAATAATAATAAAAATACTATTATTGTTGTCATTATTATTAATATTAATAAATTATTCATCTTCCCTGCGGCCTCCCCCACTCCTTTTGATCTTTTTTAGGGTTAAATGGATTCGAACCATTATTTCTTAGTTATCGACCAAATACTTTACCCTTAAGTTATAACCCTTTTTACGTTCTAATGGACTCGAACCATTATCATTAACTTCGAAGGTTAACACTTTATCCTCTTAAGTTAAGAACGCGAGCAAGCCAACTTGACACCGCAGTGTCTGCGACACTGGGGAGAGGGTGGTTTTTATAAACTCTTTTTCTCTCCTTCTATTCTTTGTTGACCTTCCCCTCTTTTCCTTTTCTTCTTTCTTCTTACTTATACCTGAGGGGGGGCCCCTTATACGGGACTGGTCTTCATATTTTCTGTGACGACCGGTTGGCAACGCTATTATATATTTCCCTTATATATTAGCTTACTCACAAATTATATCATTACTACCATTATACTTGCTATTAATATAAAGTAACCCAACACCAAAGGTAATAACCCTGTCCACATTAAACTCATTAATTGGTCAAATCTCATTCTAGGAAATGTCGCTCTTATTCATATAAAGGCAAATAAAAGTATTGATACTTTTACACCTAATATTATACCTGAATTTATACCAAATAAACTATATCCACCTAAAAATAAATTTGATGTTATTGTACATATTAATATTATATTCCCATACTCACCTAAAAAAAAATAAGCAAAACTTAATGCTGAGTGCTCTGTTTGAAAACCGGCCACTAGCTCTGATTCCTTTTTAATAAAAAAAGGCCCCTGTATAATTACCATTAACTTCTCCTAAATATATATTTATCTTTCCATATTTTCCGAGTCCTACGGCCCCCCTTATACGGGACTGGATTTTATTTGTAATATTTCCCTACTGTTGATTTATCTATCTTTAACCATTCTCCTTATTTTACTGCTGAATTATATTCTCCTTCATTTTGTAATGAATACACATAAACTTTTTTACTATGTTTCATAGCTATTGCTCTTTTAGTCTCTTCACTTAACTTTACACCATACCTTGGATTATTTTCTCCTTTTGTTGCTAAGCTTATTTTACTCTTTGATTCTTCTTTATGTTTTTTCTCGCCTAGGTCCCATACATTGGATGATTTTCTTCAGTGTCTTTACGTTCATATTGTGAAGACACTGCTTTGCTTATTACTCATTTTTTTTTTTGCTTCTGAGGTATGTTTATATCCTAACATTGATGTTGCTAATTTCCTTATATTTAGGATCTAGTAAAGATAAATATTTATCTTCCAATTCTAGTAGTTGTTTCTTTTATTCCTAGTCTCATCTGTTAATGGTTTCTTATCTATAATTTTTATTATTATTATACTAAATTTATCTCCTCCATATTTTTTTATGGCCCTTTGAAGTATTTCATTTGATTTCTTTCCTTTTATATGTTCTTCTATGTACTAAGTTCTTTGAACTCCCTATATACATATCCCCTGTTTCATCTAATCTAAAACTATATATTCCTGATTTTTCCTTCAATTCTTTTTCTATTAAACTTTTAGTTTCCGAGCTATCTATATTTTTCTATACATATTCACTCTTTATTGGTAAATTTATTGTTATTTCTTCTTTTATTATACTCGGTATTTATCCTATATATATATTAGAATCTATTTCTTCACACGTGTTTACTAATAATAATAATAATAAACATTTATATCCCTTTTTTTATTATTGGATTTTCACTTAATCTAAAGATTGATCATGTTAAATCTCTTAGGTATTCTTTACCTGCTGATTCTATATTTTTTTTTTCAGCATTTTATGATCTTATAAACCGAATTCAGCTTCTGGTAAATCCATGGGCGCTCTATTTGTTTCTGCTAAAGCACTAATCATGAATATTATAAATATTGGCATTATTGGTATTATATTCCATATTACTTTTTGCGCTTCTATTATCGATATTAAATTTAGCGAATCTGTTAGCATTACTACCATTATTACCATTAACCCTATTACTACCTCATAAGATATTAACTGAGCTGTAGTTCTTAATGATCCTAACAAGGCATATTTAGAGTTAGCTGATCAACCCGCTAATATTATCCCTAATACTCCTAATGATGATATTAATAATATATATAATATACTATATCCTATATCCGCTATTATTATCCCTCTATTGAAAGGTATAACAGCCCAGGCTAATAAACCAAATACTAAAGTAATATAAGGAGCAAATAAGAATAATATTTTATTTGCTTGTGAAACTAAAATCGTTTCTTTTATTGCTAATTTTAACCCATCCGCGACTTACTTGGTATCTCGTACTTGTTTCAGATTTATTCTCTCGCCCAAGTCCCCTTATACGGGACTCCTACTGTTTTTCTATATTTCGCTAATAAATTAGTTATGTATTATATTCTCTGATATTTTAGTATTACCTACTTTCTCTCAAGTTATTAGATCATATTTTCATTTTTTTATGTAAGACATTTGATCGTTGGGGAATTTCTTCCAGCTGATTATACTTTTCTTTACTTCCCAGCTTTTTGTCTTATTTCTTCCACTCACTTGTTTATGGCTGTAATACCCCTAATACCCCTACCTTATTTGGTCCTAATCTTCGTTGCATACTTCCCATTACTTTCCTTTCCGCTAAAGTTAAATAAGCTATTGAAACTAATAGTGGAACGATTAATAATAATATCTCAAATATTTGCATCTTTTTTTCTCGTCTTCAATTCTACCTTTTTCACTCTCACTGCCGAATAAATGACTCGAACACTTATTTTTACGTTTACAAAACGTAGGCTTTACCATTAAGCTAATTCGGCTCTGCCTTGGAATGGAATTGAACCAATACTTACAAATTTTCAATTTGTTACTCTAACCTTTGAGTTACCAAAGCATTGGATGGCAGGACTTGAACCTACATTCTCATACTCAAACTATGATGCCTTATCCTATTTGGCTACATCCAATGGTTCTAAGCCGAATACTATTTTTTTTATCTTTTTTACTTGTATTTTTTTTCCCGTTTTTTCATCCACTTTCTTGCTCTTTTAGCTTTTTCTATATAATTCTTTATTATCTCTTTTATTTATATCTCGGACTTTCTACCCGGACTTGACCGTCTTCGAAACGGCAACCTTTCCCTCGACAAGGGAACACTTTCTTTAAGCTACAAATCCTACTCGTTATAGGATTTGAACCTATAATCCTTAACTTAGAAGGTTAATGCTTTATCCTTATTAAGCTAAACGAGCTACTAGGCGATAAAGTCTTCGAACTCTTATCTCTCACTTATGAAATGAGTGTTTTACTTTAAACTATACCGCCTTGCGAATAATGGGACTCGAACCCATACCATACTACTTGGAAGGTAGATAATCTTCCATCGATCTCTATTCGCAGACTAGAGAGTGACTCGAACACCCCTCTTTAAATTTGCAATCTAACACATTCATCCTACTATGTTATCTAGTCGGCAAATAATAGGACTTGAACCTATTCTTTCAATTTCACATACTGATATTCTACCTTTAAATTATACTTGCCTTTTATAAAAGTTTTTTTTTTCTCTTCTCACTTTCGCTATATTTAGCGATTTAGTGTAAAGGTTGCACACTAGGCTCATGACCTTTTAGAAGTTGTTCGATTCAACTTATCGCACGACTCCTTAGTCTATATGGTTAGGATAGTACACTTTCATTGTTCAGAAGCCTGTTCAATTCAGGCAGGAGTCAAGCTATCATCGCTTAATGGTAAAGCATATCACTGTTAATGATTTGATCTAGGTTCAATTCCTAGTGATGGCTTCCCCTTTTATTTTTGTTTTTTTGATTTTTTTTTTCGCCATTATGACTAAGGCTTTATTCCTCTTTATTCTTTTCTCTTCTTTCTTTACTATCTCTTCTTCTAACCCTATTTTCGCTGTCCTTGGTTTTATTTCTTTATTTACTTTTTCTTCTTCTTATCTTCTTTGAATTGGTATCGGTTTCCTTGGTCTTACTTATCTTCTTATTTATGTCGGTGCTATAGCTATTTTATTCCTCTTTGTCGTTATGATGATAAATCTAAAATTCTTAACTAATCCTCTATTCCCTAATTTCTTGCCTCTCGCTAGTCTTATTGCACTCTTTTTCTTATTCTCTAATTTCTCTTTCTTCTTCCTTTTTGATTCTTTTACATTCTTCTTTTTCTCTCAAAATGATCCTTGGTCTTCTCTCTTTAATTCCTCTAATCATTTAACTTCTTTAGCTTTCCCTCTTTATTCTTCTTTCTCCCTTTGGTTACTTTTCTCTAGTCTTGTCTTATTCTTAGCTATGCTCGCTCCTATTCTTTTAATTCTTTAATTTATATCTTCCCTTTTATTAATGTCTCTCTTATTAAGCTTAATCGTGGAAAATAAGGTAATATGATTTTACTTATTACTATTAATAGTATTATAAATACTATATATAAATAACTTACTTGATTTATAAAATATAATGGTATTAATTGTGGCATTCTTCTATTTCTTTTTCTTTTCTTTCTTCTTTCAATAATTAATTTTTCCCCTATTTAAGTTTTGGCTTATTAGGCTGCATATAATAATAAGAAGCTCATCATTAAACTAAATAATCCTATCGCTTCTGTTAATGCAAATCCTAATATACAATAATTAAATAATTGTGATTTTAATGAAGGATTTCTTGATGTTGAGTTTATTAATGCGGCAAACACTAATCCTATCTTTTTCTTTGGACTATTTCTTTCTCTTTTACATTTTTAGTCTCTTAGGGTTCTCCCTGCTAATTCTCCTTCTAGGCTTTTTTAGCATTTTCTGTATTTCTCTTAAGCATAGTTACCTACTCCTGCTCCTGCTAATCCTATTGTTGCTATTCCTGATGCTATTAATTTTGCACTTGCTAACACTTCTATGTTTTTTTTCTTCTTTCTTTTCTTTACCTCTCTCTATTCATATTTTCCCTCTATCCTTTTCTTTTTTATACTTTCCCTTTCTCAAGTCTTCTGCTACGGATAGCAGGACTCGAACCCGCAAAGCTTTACCCAACATATCCTAAATATGCCATGTTTTCCTATTTCATCATATCCGCTCTTATATTATCTGTATACTATTATATATATCCTCTGGACTTATTATAAAGAATATTATCACAAAACTTATTATTCCTATTATTATTGATATATTTTCTGATATTCCTGTCTTTTCATTTATATTTATTGGATGAAAATATATTACTTTTATTACTTTTATATAATAATAACAACTTATTATACTTGTTAGTATTGCTATTATTGTTATCATATAATTCCCCATATCTATCGCTCCATATAATATATTTAATTTCCCAAAAAATCCTATAAATGGTGGAATTCCTGCTGATGAAAATAAACTTATCGCTAAACTTATCCCTAATAACGGATTTCTTTTATGTATTCCTTTTAATTGTGATATATATTCTACCTCTCCCCCTCTTTTTTTATCTATTACCTCACTATATGCTATTATTATTATAAATATATTTAATATTGTTATTGTATATTGTACTATATAAAATATTAACCCTGTTACTTCCTTATCTATTATTATCCCTATTAATATATACCCCGCATGTGCTATACTACTATATGCTAATAATCTTTTTATTCTATATTGTATTACCCCTACTAATGATCCTATTATTAATGATAATATTATACTTAATATTATTATTCTATTACTTATCTTTCTTATTATTCTCTTATATAATACATATAATATTATTATTATTGATATCTTCGATACCACCGCTAACCATGTTGATATTATCGTCGGTACTCCATCTATTACATCCGCTAACCAATTATGTAATGGTGCTGCCCCTATTTTAAATAATAACCCCACTGTTATTAATACTACTGGTACTATTATGTTTATCTCCTTATTTATATTTATTAATATCTTTAACTCTTCTATATTTGTTACCCCTGTTACACCATATATCATACTACACCCTAATCCTATTATACATGATGATATTCCTCCTAATAAATAATACTTTATCCCTGCTGCTGTTGATCTCTCTGATTCTCTATTTATACTCGCTATTACATATAATCCTAATGTCTGTAACTCTATCCCTATTAATATACTTATTATCTCATTACTACTTATTATACTACTCATCCCTATTGTTATTATTATTATTAATATACTATACTCACTCTTCGCTCTTTTTGCTATTACCATACTTATCCCTCCTATTATATATATATAGCTCTCTATATATTGACTCATCGGTGTTACTATATATAACCCATTATATATCCCTACACCTGTATTTATTATATCTATCTCTGTCATATTTATACTTAATATCGCACTATATATAAATACTATTACTGTCATCCTATTTATATTTATTGCTCTCCCGATCCCCATTACTAATATTATTATACTTGTTGTTAACATTTTTACTTCTTCATCTTCCGCTTTTTCTTACCCTGAGCTTTCTACGCTTTTAAGTAAGTTAGTCATCTTTCATACAATCTTCTCCCCTCGAACCTTTTTCTTTTCCCCAATGCCTTTACTATTGGTTCATTTGTGAAGACACTGCCTTTTTTTCTTTTCTTTTATTATCATTCTTTTCCCTCTATCCTTTTTTCTTTTCTTTCTATTCATATTTTCCCTCTATCCTTTTCTTTCTATTCTTCTTTCCCTTTTCTTTCCAGTGTCTTTACGTTCATATTGTTAAGACCAGTGTCTTTCTCCAGTGTCATATGCAGGAGTGTCTCAGTGTCTGCGACACTGGTTCATATTGTGAAAACACTCTGGGTTTTTTTCTCTAGGAAGGATATCCTTCCTAGTTTTTACTTATTATTTACTCTCTGGTTCTTTTTTTTAGAAAATTATTCCTTCGCCTTACTATACTAATCCTTTCATTTTTTATATATACACATATTATACTTAATATTAATGCTATCATACATATAATTTCTTTGCTCCGTGCCCATTTTAATATAAAGTTTAATATTTTATTAGATTCCAATTTTCCGGACACTTTGTATTAGTATTTCCATCGTCTATCCAATAAAAAAGTATGTTATTAATATTAATTATACTAATACACAAAATAATTATTGTATATCTCTTTCTGTTCCCGTACTATATAATCTTTTAGTTATTGGTTTTTTTTGAAACTAACTTTGAGCTATTCATCATCATCATTCCTATTAATACTAATATTATCTCTTCTCCTGGTATATTCCCACTTACACCAAATATTAATATTAAACTTATTATTATATTTAAGGCTAAATGAGGTATATAACCATTATCAAATGAAGCTAATTTTAAAGAATTATTATTCACTAATCTTATTAATGCTGTTACTCCTATTAATTCTAATATTCCTTTATCTAATCTTTTACTTGTTATATAAGCTAATTTAAATACATAATACAATACAAAAGAATTATATATATTATCTATATGATATCTTTTATTTAAAAATCTATATATTACTTTTTTTATTCCTTTATCTGCTATTATTGATGATTTATTATATATATATGTCCCTAATATCATTGAGAATATACTTCCAAAAAAAGGTAATAATTTTATATGTAAAGGTATATTAAATTCCCCTTCTATTGTTGATACATGATCTGGAGATATATATATACTATTCCCCCATATACTTGAACCTAATCCAATAAATTGATCATAAGCAAAATTACCATGGAATATTGAAAATAAACCTAATATAACTAAAGGAATAGTCATTATTATTGAAGGTTCATGAGCATGTGAATAATTATATTTTACTCCATTAGGATAAGATATGAAAGTTAAATATATTAATCTAAATGAATAAAAAGATGTTATACATGCTGTTATCGTCCCTAACCAATATCCTATACTTCCTTGATATTCATATAATCCATATGCTACTTCTAATATTAAATCCTTTGAATAAAATCCTGTTAAAAAAGGTATTGCTAATAAACTTAACGAACCTATTAATATACTTATATATGTGAAAGGTAATATATTTATTAACCCACCATACTTCCTCATGTCTTGCGGTTGTTAAAGTTAATAAAACATGGTATTTTTAATAAAACTAACTAATTCTATATATATTCTCAAGACTTTATTTATTTAATTTATCTACTAAAGTTTTTATCTTAACTACTCCCTCTGGAGTAAGATGTTCTTTTTTTTCCATTAAAGTAACAACTTTATCCCAAATGATAAAATTAAGATGTTTTTCCCCTATACAAGGATAACTATTAAAATGTGATCTTACAGAAAGAATCTCAATAAATTTAAAAACTTTTCATTCTACTACTGTATCTGACATTTTTCAATATATTGAACCTATACCTTTAAAATATTGTTGGATTTTTATTAAAATTATTTTATCTTAACCCTATGATTGACGGGGATAATAATGATATTACTCCAACTCGTTTTGGTTGATATACTAACCTTATATTAAAAGAACCATCACCTTCTATAAATCCTGTTACCCAATCTGGGTGTAAAAGTTCATTACTAGATATATAAAGTGGTCTAACTATATTTCTATTTTGTGGAAAGGCTTCTTTTAATTGATCTGATAATCCAAGATTTATTGCTGCTTTTATAGAGATTATTTGTTCTAATCCTTCTTTAGTTAAATGTTTTCCATCTGCCATAAGATTCACACATTCTTTTCATAGTTCATAATCGATTTTTTTTACGCTTTGTAAAGGATATTTTTCAAAATGTGGTATTATTTTATTAACAATTTCCTTCAAATTTACTACAGTAAATCTTGCTGATTTCCTTTTTATTGGTATTGTTATCTTCCCTATCCCTCCAAAATAAGTATTTATCATCTCAAGTAAAGCTATATCTTTTATGTGTAATTCAATTATAAATCTTGCTTGTACTCTGTAACCTACACTAGCTGATGTACTTTTAGATACTATCATATTAAAGCAACCCTCTGCATCCGTAAATCCAGTAATATACCAAGGTCTAAATTTTAATACATTAGTTATTAAAGTAAATTCCCTCCCTTTTTCCCAAGGTTCATATATGTTTCCTTTGTCTTGAATATTTAGATTGTTTTTTTTAATAAAACACGTCATTTTTTTATATATTAATACTTTAGCTTCTATTAACTTTTTTCCTCACAGCTTGATTTTTCCCGGAGCGAGCTCCAATCTCACCGCATTGAAATCTACAACACAAGTTGTTGTAGATTGCTCATACTTTCGTAAGGGGCCTGACTCTATCTTAATTCTACACTCATGAGCAACTTACTCAATTTAATTCGGGGTCGTTAATCCCATGTAGACACTACCACCATATAGTCGATGCGCTTTTATCCTTTATTTCCCTATTCGAGCTATGCACTTGCATTGTACGCCCCAGTGGGTTAAATTAAGGAATTTAGTTCCGTGAAGATCCATTTCTCTTTCGATCATCTTAAGCCTTGTTACATCGGGTATTTTCCCATAGATAGATGATTAATCTACCCTTCTTTCAAAAGTTACCTTTTTACTTGCTGTAGCTTAAGCTTTAGGAATTGCCCGGAGTTAGGTGATATTAGAACAATATTTTATTCGTCTGAGAAACTATGTATTACTGCACCTGCTGATAAGAATAATAATGCTTTGAAATAAGCATGATTTACTAAATGAAATACACTTAATGTGTATTGACTTAAACCCACTGCTAATACCATATATCCAAGCTGAGAACATGTTGAATATGCTATTACTCTTTTTAAATCATTTTGGAATATTGCTGTTGTTGCGGCAAATAGCGCTGTTAAGCCTCCTATCCAACTTATTATTAATAATCCCGTAGTACTATATTCTATTAACGGAGATAATCTTATTAATAAATATACACCTGCAGTTACCATCGTCGCAGCATGTATTAGCGCTGATACTGGAGTTGGACCTTCCATTGCATCTGGTAACCACGTATGAAGACCTATCTGTGCTGATTTTGCCATTGCTCCTATTAATACTAATATCGTTACCATTGTTATTAAATCTACATTTATTAATGGTGCTATACTAAATATTGTTGATAATTCTAGATTCCCATTTATCCACCATATTAATATCATCCCTAAAGTTAAACTCCAATCCCCTATTCGGTTTACTATTAAAGCTTTCATAGCCGCTTTATTAGCTTGTATTCTTAAAAACCAAAAGTTTACTAATAAATATGAACATATCCCTACCAAACCTTAAAAATTAAAAGTTTTCCATTTAATTTTAATTTCCCTGTACTTTAATACCTCTCTGGTTTTACTTAAAGCCTTGGTTTCAAAGTTCTGACTATACATTAAGCACCTTCTCAGGTACCTATAATTGGCCTAGTCGATCGCGATTAAAAATCTAACCGACGGTCTGAGAACTTAAACTATTCCTTTGACCGTTTTCAATTATATCGCCAAGAAACCCTTTCTTGATTTCAATTCCTTTTTTTTTGTTTCTTGACTATGCTTCTTTCCTTTAATACTTATTTAATTTATAATGAAGTGATTTTACCATATATTCTTTTATTATTTTTGATAGTGTCCCCATTGAATCTTTCTTTATATATAATACATATCCTTTTTTTACACCCCCTGATTGTATTGAAGTATCTAAATTATATTTTATCTTTAATTTTTTACACATTTCTTTTAATTCTTCTTCCTTGAAACAATTTGTTGCTATCTTTGCTCCTTGACCTGATACTGAACCGTCATCCATAAACCAAATTGCTAATGCTAATGGTGTTAAATATTTCTCTATATCTTTCGGTATTATTTTTACTCCATCTTTATAAAACATTTCATGTATCCAATTTAAACTAGAAAATGTGTAACTATTTATTCTATAATGATAAAATATTTTTCCTTCTTTTCTTATTCTTTTATGTAATTTTGGTTTTGTTTTTGAACTATATCCTCTTTCTGCTATATATTTATGAAACCACATTAAATATTCTACATTATTACTACATTGTTCAAAATGTATTCTTGTCCCTACTCCTTCTTTTCTTTTTTCTAAATGGCTATCTCCTAATACTGATCCTATTATTATTGATATTATTTCTTCACTATGTGGACCTATTCTTTCTAAAGAATTATATGATTTATTAAAAAAACCTCTTCTATTTATTATTAAACTTAATATAGTATTTTCCGTATTTAAACATTTAAGGCATTCTTCTCTACCTTCCCAACCTATGAATATTAATAGTAAATTATCCCCACTTATTAATACTAGCATAAAAAAAGTAAATAAAGATAAATAACTATAAAATCTTGTATTGTGAGGATCCTCACTCATATATTCCATCGTATATATATGGACACATGATGATACTATTAATACTGGTATATATATACTTATACTTAATGTATCTATATTTAATGCCCATGATATCTCCAGATATTCTGTATCTATCCAATCTAGTATATATATACTTAATGGTGATTCTGATATCGCTATCTCATAATATGCTACTATTGATAATAGTGTACATATTATTATCGTTATACACCCTAGTAATCTACTACCATAGTGCCCTAACTTTCTCCCTAATAAACCATTTATACCCCCACTTAGTAAAGGTAACATTATAATTGCTAAATACATTTATTTCCTCTATTTTTTCTCATTTCTCCCCCTCTCCGCATGGTGCCGTGCCGGCTACTAACTACTTGCTATTAATCCTTTTAATTTTATTGAATAAAATATATTACTTACTGCTACATGTAAAGTCTCTAATATTATATTTGGATATATACCTATTATCATTATTAATATTAATAGAGGTAATATCCCACTCCATTCTCTTCTATTCATATCGGGTTCCTCTATCTCTCTTAAATATACTGATCTTTCCCCAAATACTATTCTATTATAAAACCATATACTATATGCTCCTCCTAATATTATCCCTGTTGTCGCTAATATTGTCGCTATCGGATTCGTTTGGAAGGCTCCCATAAAACATAATAATTCACCTACAAAATTACTTGTTAAAGGTACTGCCATATTCGATAAAGTTAATATGAAAAATACTATCGCTAATAATGGACTTGTCACTACTACTCCTCTATAATATTTTATTATTCGACTATGATATCTATCATATAATACTGTTACTATCATAAATAACCCCGGTGATACTAATCCATGACCTATCATTAATATTATCGATCCCTCTATTCCTTCTATTGAATATGAAAATATCCCTAATAATACTATCCCCATGTGCTCCTCGATATTCTTCTATCGAAGCTGGACCATCTCTTTATCTACTCATCTTTAAAGCCTTCATTCCATTTAGTCTCTAAATGTTTCCAAGCTCTTCCTAATATTGTATCTTTTTCCGCTAAATGACATTTTAATTCCTTTAATTCATTGAATTTGTCTATTAAATTTAATCTTACTGATTTTTTAGATCTTGATGGATTTATATGGAAATAATTTTTATTTATTAAATCTATTTCTTCTTTTCTGAATATTGTTCATTTATATGCTGTTTTCTTTTTATTATGCACATATATTTTCCCTCCATATAATTTTTCTAATGGTTCTAACATTTCTTTATCTTTTTGAGTTATTGCTATTATTATTTCATTGTTTTCTTTATGTATTGATATATTCCCATCTGCATCGAAAAATCCTGCTAATCATCCATTTGAATATTCTAATGCTATTGGTTCTTTTACTTCTATTTCATATTTTAAACATACTTTTTTTAATTGTTCTATTCTTATTGGATTTCTTATATTTCCATTTATATCCTCTATTAATGGTATTAATCCCTCTTTATGAAATAATCTATATCTTACAGCTTTGGCTCCTGATCTAAGTTTTATTGAACCACCATATTTTTGTTTTATTATATATAAACAATGTTCATCTCTCAAATCCATTGTTATTTCTAATCCTACGGATCATCCTTCTTTTGATACATAAAAATTACCATCTCCATCTATTAATCCGGCTAATCATTCATTAAATCTTTTTTCAGCTTTTATTCTATTCTTTGTTGATGTTGAATACTCTTTCTTTGTAGATAACAAACATATGGCCTCTGAGATTCCTACTAACACTTTTAGTGCTTTGGTTATCTGCGGATTGTTCCATAATATTACAGAAATTCTGACTAAAAAGGAATCATTCTGACTTCTTACATTCTTAGTATTCTGTAATAACGAATTTTCTTCTTGAAATTTCCCGCATATAGTTTGTTGCGTTAAATTATTTTCATTATTTAAAGGGCCTATTTGACCTATTGATGAATAAGCTATTATTTTTTTCATATCTATTTGTCTTAAAGTTGTTAAACTTGAATATATTATACTTATTACTGATAATCCATATACTAATGGGATAAAATATATTGACCCCTCTGGTAATATATTTATTGAATATCTTATTAATCCATAACCGGCTAATTTTAATAATACACCCGCTAATATTATTGATCCTGCTATATTCGCTTCACTATGAGCTTCGGGTAACCATAGATGAAAAGGTACTAATGGTGTTTTTACTGCAAATGATATAAATAAAGCTAACCATAATAAATATTCTCTTTCTTTTGATATATTACTTATCGCTAATATTTGATAATCTGTTACTCCTATTTGAGAATATAATATTATTATCCCCATTAACATTAATAATGATCCTAATAATGTAATTAAAAAAAATTGATATGCTGCATATATCTTTCTCTCTCTTGACCCATATATCCCTATTATTAAATACATTGGTATTAAACTCGACTCAAACGTTATATAAAATAATAATATATCTAATAATACAAATACTAATATTAATATTGCCTCTAACCCTAATAATAATACTAAATATAATTTTACATTTTCTTTTACTGAAGACCATGTTGATAATATACATATTGGTATTAATATTATTGTTATCCCTATCATATATAATGATATACTATCTATTCCCATACTTAATGGATAATAACTATTGTCATTCTCTATTATCTGTAAATAATTGTTATTACTATTATGTTTCCCCCACATTATCCCATATATTACTAATACTACTAATGAACTTATTAATCCTATTATTTTTGATATTACCACATTTGATGTTATCATTATTATTAATGAACTTATTATTGGTATTATTACTATTAAATTTAGCACGCTGCTGTTCTTTTCTCTTCCTTCTTCTATTCTTGAAATCTTCTTTCTATCTATGCGATCTTTTGAAAATATTGGGATTCCAACCCAAACCCCTTAAATTAAAAGTTTAATGCTCTAAGCTTTAAGCTATATTCTCTACCTACTGAGGGGGTCGAACCCTCAAGCTATTCGCAAAGAATTTTAAATTCTTCGAGTTTACCTATTTCTCCAAGTAGGCAGGCCTCGGATTGACGAGATTCGAACTCGTATCCTCCTTATCCCAAATAAGGCGTCTAGCCTTTTGACCGCAATCCGTTAGGATAGATAGGGATTCGAACCCTAGGAGAATTTTACCTCTCTATGCATTTCAAATGCATCACATTCAACCAGACTCTGTCATCTATCCTGGAGATGAAGAGATTCGAACTCTTATCTTACCGATTGCAAATCGATTGCTCTCCCAATTAAGCTATATCCCCCCCTATTATATCTGTATTTATCCCTATCCTTAATGTATATACACCATTCTTCCCATTTACTTTACTTAAACTATAATCTATTATATTTGTTGTCTTATTAAATTCTAATTTCCCTATATTTATTCTATATATTGTACTCCTTTTCGCTCTTCTTCCCTTACTTATTCTCCCTTTTACTTCTATATATATCCCTTTTATATACGATCTTATACTCTTATTTATATATTCTCTTTTTATCTTGTTCCAATTATATGAATAATTACCCTCTTCTCTCATCTTTGGTATTTTTATCATCTTCCTTATCCTTTTCCTTATTCTATTTATACTATTCTTTCTTAATCTCTTCATTATATATTCTCCCATTATCTTACTATCTAATACTGGTTTCTTTATCTCTATTTTATTTATCTTTATCTCTTCCTTTATTCTTTCTTTTATCTTCCCCTCTATCTCTTTTATCTCTTCCTCCTCTGATATTCGGCCCCTTTTATATTCCACTATCAATACCTCTATCCTATCACTTATATATTCATATATTGGCTTTGATATTAATCTATCTTTATATTTCTGTAATATTATTTTATTTATTATTCTCTCTTTCTCTTTCTTTATCTCCTTATATTTATATATTATACTTGTCCACTTTATATTCCTTTTTAATTTTACACTTAATGGATGTCTATTCCCCATCTTCTTCTTCTTTTTTCTTTTTCATCCCTTCTCTTCTCTTTTTCCTTCGAACCTTTTACTTTTTCTTTTTATTTTTTTCTCCCTTTTATTAAGCAAAATAAGGTTTACTATGTCCTTTCTTGATTTAATTTAGCAACAGTTATTTATTGTGGCTATTTCTTTTTTCGTTATAGTGATAGGGTATGTCGGTATATTATTCTACTACTTTTTTATTAGGAGGAAGGTTATCTCTCGCCCAAGTCCCCTTATACCTGAGGGGGGGCCCCTTTTTAGGAAATTCTATCCTTACAAGGGATTCTTTTCTATCCCCGGTTTTTCCCTTTTCTTTCCAGTGTCTCAGTGTCTGCGACACGGCAGACACGTCTTTTCAATATATTCATATTGTTAATACACGGGCCAGCAGTGTCTTTACTGTTCATTTTTTCTGTGACTGGCCGTCGTTTCTCCTCTTTTCAATTAAATCTATTAATTTATCCTTGTGTATTATTCTGATTCTTTTTTATGATATCCTGCCTTAGCTATCATTATACGCTGCTATATTTCTTTCTAGTTGTTCGTTTAACATCTTTCACATTTATAGTTTTGGTTCGTCCCCAAATGGAGATGGGAGATGTTCTATCTGCTTTGAGGCTCTTAGGAAGGTTATCCCTCTAGTTGTTCGTTTAACCATACTAGATATTTCTCTAATGATACCCCTTCTACTACTATCGGCATAAATCCATGATTTATTCCACATAACTCTGAACATTGCCCATAATATACTCCTTCCCTTTTTATTATAAATGATGACTGATTTAATCTACCAGGTATACAATCTATTTTTACTCCTAATGATGGTAATGCTAATGAATGTATTACATCATCACTTGTTACTATTACTCTTACATGAGTATCTACTGGTACTATTACTCTATTATCTACTTCTAATAATCTTAATTCTCCTTCTTTTAAGTCAGATGTTGGTACCATATAACTGTCAAATTCTATATTATCCGATTCATTTACATAATCTGAATATTCTGTTGTCCAATACCATTGGTGCGTTCGACTGTACATTAAGCATCAAGGCTACCTTGACACCCACAAGTGACCCAGTCTGTAGCAGTAAATATAAAAAAATTAAAATCATTTACTGACGGTCTTGTATAATTACTCAAAACCTCCCATAATGAAAGTTTTCTGGTATTGATTTATAATTATATTTTAACCGTTTACACTCGTGTCGCCAAAAGATAATGACTTATCCTTTAAGATCCCTGTCGAGATCTTAGAAATATATTTATTTTTATATCTCACGACTATTATATATATTGTTTGGCCATGAAAAGAACTTTATATTTTTAACCCTAATTTATAATACATTGATTTATTACTTTTTTACCAAACTATTTCTTCCTCTATTCATACCTTGTTTTAAAATTAGAATCTGTTCTAACCCCTCTTTTGTTAAATGATCTTTTTTCTCCATTATTTTAGCTGCTTTACAAAAATCTGAGTAATCTTTTTGAACCTAGAATAGGGTATTTCTCTAAAAATGGTATAACCTTTGTGTTAATATCGGAAAATCTTTCTACAACATAATTTACACAATTAACACTGTTTGATGCTGATTGGATCAATCCACAACCTAAATATTCTACTAAACTTTCAATTAATTTTTTATCCCGTACATGTTGAGTTATTTTTAATCTTAATCATACTGCTAACCCTGTTTTGGTTTTAGATTTTTGAGTCATTATAGCAAAGGAAGATTCACCATCTACGAAGCCTGATAATCAATGTGAATCTTTTATTCTTTGATCTGTTACTACTGGTCTCCCTACAGGTATTTCATCTGGAAATTTTTCTTTTAATTTATCAGATAACCCTAAATGACGCTTTTATACTTATTATGCTTAGTAGACCTGATGGTGTTAAATGTTCACCATTATTTATTTTATTTAATACTTTCTTAAATAGCTTTTAATCTGCTTGTTTTTGAGTTATTAATGGATATTTATCTAAATGTTCTATTATTACTGGAAGATCTTTGAAGGAATTTACTACGTAGATACAAGATTCTTTTTGTTCATAAATTTTACCTACAGCTCAAAAGGATTTTATTTTATTTAATAAATTGATGTCTTTTTTGTGAAGATTTATTTGAAAACTTGGTTGAACTCTGTAACCTACTTTTAAGCTTTTATTTTTTGTTATTATTATTGTAAAATTTGACTCACCATCTGCGAAACCTGTTATATAATAAGGATTTAGTCTCGGGTTATTTAGTGTTGTATAAAATCTATTTCCTTTTTTCTTTCCCAATTTTTCTCGTTCTGTTGTATTATTATATAAACCTATTTTGTGTTTCATTGTTGGCAGTATATTGGGTAAAACTATAGTTTGTAATAGCTTTACAGATTCTTTTGATATTACTACTACGTATAAATCTTTTTTTTGCTTATTTATATCACAATTCAGACCAAACCTGTTATTTAACATTTTGATTAATTTTTCCATATCTTGGTCTCTTCTCAAATTAGTAGATAATTCTATTCTTCCATTTATATGTTTTCCACTGGACATACATCATATAGCTAAAGCTAATGGGCTAAAATATTTTTCTAATTCCATTTTTAATACTTTCACGCCTTTTTTATAAAACATTTTATGTATCCAATTTAAACTTCTAAATGTAAATGTATTAAATTCATATCCGAAATATTCTTTTATTTGATCACCTTTTTTTAATTTTCTAGTATATTTTCTTGGTAATAAATTTGTACAATATCCTTGTTTATAAAAAAATTCATATAACCAAAATAAATATTCTTTATTTTTTATCCCTTGCTTATATACTATCCTTATTCCTTCTATTGATTTTCTATTTCCATAGGCATCTCCTAATAATGATCCTATTATCACTGATATTATTTCTTTATTATGAGGTCCTATTCTTTTATCTGCTCTAATATTTGGTATATTAAACTTCATTATATTTAAGTTAATTAAATCTTGGTTAAAAATATTATTTTTTTCACCTATTATTTCTATTTTATTTTCATAGGTATCTTTTCTTTTATTTATTATATATAATTTCAGGCCACATAATAAGAAACCTGTGAATTTTAATGTTATTGTTGGCTCTATTACTTCCATTTCTCTTATATTTATATAAATTTATACTCAAACTCTGGCTTTATATAAGGTTTTACTAAAGATCTAAAATTCTCCATTGAATCTGCTCTTATATATATAACCGGATATTTTTTATCATGGATTTGCACTGTACAATTTTAATTAAATTTATAATGTAAAATTCCTGCTAGTCTATATATTTCCTCCACCTTAAAAGATTTAGTGTGTAAATAAAAGCCTGATCTCGCCTTAGCTCCATCATCCATAGCTCAATACGCCAATCCAACCTATTCATTATATCTATTGGTATTACTTTTATATTCTGCACATAAAATTGTCTATGCAATTCTGTTAAAAAGGGATAATTTCTTGTCTGAACTCTTACACTATGATATATTTTCTTATTTCGTGAAGATTTATCCAACCTTGGTGGCGATTGACATAAAAAGCCTAATTTTGTATATATTTCTCAAGCATATGAAAACCGATCTATAGTTTGAACAAACACAAAATTTGCATTTATTGATGTTCTACTTATTGTTAAGCTCCCGTCACCCAATTATAGGCCATATAGCATATCTAATATTTCTTTATGTGGTTTTAATTGTTTTCTGTTTATATCTGATATTCTTACTCCTAATGTTGAACTCACATTTGTTCCTAATGGTACTAAAGCTGTACTTTCGGTTTTTATTTTATTTATAAATACCTTTCTTTTTACACTCTTTTCCTTATTTGAATTATTTTTATAAAATACACTATATGAACTATTCTTTATATATCTCCTTTATATTTTTATAAGATATTTGGACTATATTTTCATTCTTTCTTTTGAATGTTTCACGTTTAGTCTCTAAAGTTTTTCCCTGCTGATTTATTTTTCTAATTTCCCAGCATTTTGTGAAATTTTCTTTTCTGGACAAAGTTTATCCATTAAATATAATAATTTAAATGAAGGTATTGCTATTGCTATTAATATTAATGCTGGTGTTATTGTCCATATTAATTCTATTAATGTCATAAATTTAGATAATTTCTTATCTAAATGATACTATATCTTACCAATCTCTTGGTTTTCACGTTTAGTCTCTAAAGATCCATATCTTTGATACGTTTCCTGCTGATTGTCCATTGTTACATCCATTAAGATTTTCACTTATCCATCTTTTATATAAATAAGTACTTAAGGCTTTAGGAGTTTCCAGCATATAGTGAAATTTGATTCATAGTTTTTCTAAGTCTATTTGGATGAAAATTTATATCTATCTTTAAATATTTCACCTGAATTTTTATATTTTACTATTGTACTACCACTTATACCTAAAAAATTACCAGCTCTTCTAGCTGAAACAAAACTACCTATTAATTCTAATCCTCCACCTGTCTTTTCGTAAATATTTATAGGATTTCCTCTTACTGTACTCATTTTTAATTTAGTACTATCAGAGTGTTTTCTACCTAAAGCTTTTTGTTTCATTAACTCTTTAGTATCTTCACTATGATTTTGTCCATATATAGGATTATTTTTGCCACTTTTTTTATAACTCATTAATTCTTTAGTTTTTTCCGAATGTTTTCGACCATATAAAGCAGATTTATCCTTTGTATATACCCCCGATTTACTTATTTTTATTTTTGCTTCCTCTGTATGTTTATATCCTAGAGAACTATCTGCTTTTTTTAATATATTATATTTAGGTTTCAATTTTTCAAAATAATATTGCTCTCTTGTTGTTAAATCTGACTTATCGCAATATTCTAATATTGTTAAAGTAAAATCCGGTATGGTACGTTCGTACCTACCGCTCGGTATGGTACGTTCGTACCTACCGCTATATCCATATTTTATTAATGCTCTACTTATTATTAAATTTTCTTTACTTCTTATATTACTAATACTTAAGTACTTTTTTAATCTTTTGGAGATATCCATTGATTGTCCTATATATATATCCTTTGTTAACTTATTGGTTAACATATAAATTCCTGATTTTCCAGTATTTTCTTTGTAAATTTCTTTTTTCATAGAATAAATATCTTCATATTCTTTTATATACTTTAATTGTGGATCGTTTTCTGGTAATTTGGTATAATTTTGTTTAAATATAAACATTAATTTATTATTTAATCTAGTATTAGACTTAGAACACTTGTGAATTGGCACATTTTTACCATGATTTAAATATTTATATTTAAACTTATTACTATTTTCATTATATTTTACTATTATTGATGTTAATATCCAACATATTAATACTAATATTATTATTAAATAAAATAATATTTCATTATGTATTTTTAATATCCCTTCTGCTATTGGACTTGCACTGTCTTGAAATCCTAATTGCCATGGTTCTGGTGCGTCATTTATTATTATACTACTACTTCTGTTTATATATTTCATTTTCTCCTTTTTCTTTTCCCTTTCGTTCGTTTTCTCGCTTAGGGGAGTTCCTCCCCTTGTTCTAAGTATTTTTCGTTACTAAGATCCCCAATAATACACTGTTATAAATAAAAATAACCAAACTACGTCCACGAAATGCCAATATAATATTGCTGCCTGGAATCCTTCGTGATGTTGATCAGTTAATTCATATTTATTTACTCTATTAAATGCTACTGCTAAAAATATAGTTCCTACTATTACATGTACCCCGTGGAAACCCGTTGCAAAAAAGAATGTTGAACCAAAGGCTCCATCACTGAAAGTGAAGGGAGCATTATAATATTCATACCCTTGACATGCCACAAATAATACTGCTAATACTAAAGTAGCTATTAAACTTAATATTACTATTCTTCTTTCTCCATACACTAACCCATGATGAGCTGTTGTTACTGTTGCCAAATGTTAAATTAATTTTCTATTTTTCTGTTTATATTAATCCCTGTAGTTTAGATTATTTCTCTTATTTAATTAATTACATTAATATTTTAAAATAAGTACTCTCTAAACCCTTAGCATTCTTTTAAATGAACATCCCGACTGTACATTAAGCACCATCTCAGGTACCCACCGGTGAACCAGTCTGTAGCGACTTATTATTAAGCCGACGGTCTTAAAAGCAGAATTCTTTCGTTAACCGTTTTCACCAATGTAGCCAAATAAATTTTTAATTTATTAATAGATTTTTCTATTCTACCTATTTCTTTCGATTTCTAAATTATTATTGCATCGATTTTTTTTGATATGACTATACTATGATTTATTCCCTAATTTATAATACATTGAAGGGTGTATATGAGGTTTTATTATTTCGATTAAAGTTGATAATGTCTTCTTAGGAAAATAAATCTCATATTGATTTATTGCCCCTGTTTTTACAAACGAAGTATTTATACCATATTTTTTACTAATTATTGATGATAAATATTTTACTTCTTCTAAAGTAAAACTATTTGTCGATATCTTTATACCTCTATTTTTTATTAAACATCCATCATCCATTATTCATACTGCTAATGCTAATGGTGTTAAATATTCCTCTATACACTTCGGTACTTTTTTTATTCGTTTATCTCCTTTTATTATATAAAAACTATCATATACCCAATTTCATGAACTATATGTATAACTTCTTAATCGATATATATATCGTAACTCATCCCCCTGAGATTTTCTTATGGTTAATTTTGGTACCTCTGGTTTACAATAACCTAAACTATATAATGTCCTATGTAACCATAATAAATATTCTCCATGTGATCTTTCTTGATAAAAACACACTCGTGTTCCTTTTCCATCTCTCTCCATACTAGCGTCCCCTAATAAACTACCCATCAATATAGATAATATTTCTATATTATGTGGTCCTATTCTTTTTAAAGAAGGTGTTCTCGGAGATGATATTGGTAAAAGACTATATATTATTAAATTAGGTAATTCATTGCATTTCTGGCTTACACCTGAAGATAATAATATTATTGTATTTAATAAAGGTAATTCCCATATATTTAATGCTTCAATCCCCATTGGTGGCCACATTCCCCCTAATTCTACACTTGGTGATAAGCTTGAATGAAAATACGCCCAGAATATTGAGAAAAAGAAAAATACTTCGGATACTATAAATAATATAAATCCTATATTTATTCCTTTTCTTACTTTTTTTGTATGATATCCTTGTAATGTACCTTCTCTGATACAATCTCTCCACCATAATGTACTTGTTATTATTGTTATTATTAACCCTAATACTAATACACTACCTCCTAACCCTGAAAAATATATTACACCACCCATTGCCATTAATCCTAATCCTATTGAAGTCGTTAAAGGCCATGGTGACGGTTCTACTAAGTGAAATGGATGCGCTTGTATTTTATAATTCATTTTTTTTTTCTTTCTTCTTACTTTATTCTTTTTTGATTATTCTTTTACTCCTCTTTGATATTGGATGTGAATTACATCCCTTTATTTCTCTTCTTTTTTCTTCTTTCTTTTTTTCTTTTATACTTCTCTTTGGTAGGTAATTTATCCTTCCCCTCTTCTCTCCTTTTTTTTTCACAGGAAAAAAAGGAATCGAACCTTTATCTTTGATTTTGAAGATCATTATTTTTCCATTAAATTATTTTCCTTCGTCTTATGTCCTTTTTATATATTTATTATCTCCAGGACTGACTACCTTTTCTAACCACTTTTTCGTTAGCTTGACTTATTTATATTATTAATGCTATTCATAACATTATTGTATTATAATAGGCTAAACCTTTTGATCCTGTTTTATATATACTCAATATTACCCCTCTATTTCGCATATACAAACACCTATATCTTTTCCCCTCCTTTTTTTTCACAGGAAAAAAAGGACTCGAACCTTTATCTTTGATTTTGGAGATCATTATTTTTCCATTAAATTATTTTCCACCTTCTTTTCCCTCCTAGGAAGGAGATGATAAAGATATTTCACCTCTTAATCTATAAAAGGCTACTAATATTGCTAATCCTATTGCTGACTCTGCTCCTGCTAATATTATTATATATAATGCATATATATGAGCAAATAAATCATCAAAAGTTATAGAAAAAGTTAATACTAATACAGTTGTCGCTAATAACATTATTTCTAAACATATTAGCATCAAGATTAGATTTTTATTATTTAATATAAAACCTTCTATCCCGATTAAAAATAATAATAATCCTAATTTCATTCTTTTATTTTCTTCATTCTCAGACTTTCGTCTCTCCCCCCCACGATTTAGGCTTCTTTTTTTCTTTAACTTTGTTTTGGTAAACTATTGAAACAATGATATGCTGGTGGATTTGTTAGGCTCCATTCTAGTGTTTGAGCATATTTTGTCGGCCATTTTGATATGAAATATTCATTATTTACATAATCTTTGGCTTCCTCCTCATTTGTTAATAAATCATATACTATATATAAGAATAATACTGTTGATATTAAACTTATTATTGAACCTATCGATGCTATATAATTCCATCCTATGAATGCATCTGGATAGTCCGGTATTCTTCTTGGCATCAATTGTGTTAATCTTAGGTTTTTCTTACCTAAACTCCTAACCTTACGGTTAGGTTCAGACTATGTCTTTCAGCTTTGCTGATTGGGCTCTAATATAGGTTTATTGTTGGTATTACTCACCTATTAGTCGTTGAACGTTCTTTATTCCTTTCATTATACCGAATAAAGCTTCGCTGCAAATTGACCTCTTCTTGAGGTTTTCCTTGCAATTCACCCAATTGTCTAATAGATCTTTAAGGGATCTACAGAGGCATATTATTTATTATGTAGTTTAACTCGTGTAAATATTTTTCCTTTATATGGAAGTCCATTTAATATATACTTAGATAAAGTATCTTTACCTATTTTAAACTCTTTTGAACATTGAACAGTTGAATATGAACCTATATAAGACATATTTTCATAATTATAAACATAAACTAATTTTATTAATTTTTTTATTGTTGCTTCTGATTTTTTTACTCCATATTGAGGATTATTTATTCCTATTTTATTTCGTTTTTGCATTGCTATAAATTCTAATGTTAATTGTCTTCCTGACATTGGATTCCCCTCTTCGTTTTATTCCAAATTCAGCTTTTTGTTTTAAACCTAAAGTACTTCCTGCTGTTGGAGAATTATTTAAACTTAAATTCTTATATTTACTAAAAAGTAAATCTAAATAAATTTGTTCTCGTGATAACAAATACTCTTTTTTTACTGAACCTGTTTTTCCTAAATCTTCTAATATTAATAATATGAAATTATTCTGAGTATAATAAGATATACTATTATATATAGGTAAATTTCTTTTTATTACACTAGGTGTCCAATAAGATAATAATCGTCGAGAACCATTCCATGCACTACCTATATACATTTTTCCATTTATTAAATTTATTCATTGATAAATTATTGTTCTATTCTTGTTTTCTACTCCTATTAAATTTCGATCTAATTTTGGTTTATATATTCGTACTGCTTGAGTTATATATTTTGGTAATATATGTGGTCCATTTGGTTTCATTGGTATTAATGATACGCTATCTAAAAAACTATTTAATTCTACATAATTTGATATTTCTATACCGGCCAACCCTAAGAAGTGCATTGGGAAGAATGTTATATTTACCCCTATGAACATTGTCCAGAAGTGTATCTGTCCTAATAATTCATTATATTGTTTCCCTGATATTTTCCCTATCCAATAATAGAATGCTGCAAATAATGCAAATACTGCTCCCATTGATAATACATAATGGAAATGCTTAAATCAATTAAATGATTTAGTGGACTATCTCTTTATCTAATTTTTTTATGAAAGGAACTCTAGTCCATAATGGGTTTTGATATTTTATCCAATCTAATAAAAAAGAAGAATATATTTTAAATTCTGGACTTCCCATTGGTTCATTGTTGTATTTTCTTATTTCTATAAAAGGTTTTATCTTACTTACTCTATAAAATTTTTTATCACAATATAGTCTATTTATCATAAAATATTCATATACATGAACCATACTCTCTACTGTTTGATATTTGAATGCTATTGCTTTAAATTCTTTCCCTACACATTGATTTGATTTCTTACGTAATAAAATACTTGGTTTACAATTTGGTATAACTTTATCTAAATTTAATTTTTTTGTATAATTATTATATTCTAATTCTAAATTACATTCTATTCTATTTGCTGAGTAATTTAAAACTATTGAACCGTCAGTGTCTATTAATCCTGAGAAGTATGAATCTAAAGCTTCTATATTATAATTAGCTTCTATATAATCTATGTCTAAATAAAAACAAGCTTTTTTAAAACCTGGTACTTTTATTCTTATTAAACCATTAATTTTATTAATAATTAAACTCATTTTTTCTTTAGTAGAAATTGTATAAATAGAATAAGGTTTGTTTTTATCTGATCTTATTCTACCACAATGTAAATAATCTTGAATTCTTTTTAATATTCTTACATCTCTATTATGTAATTTTATTCTTATAGCTTTTAACACAAAAGGTTTAGCTTCTGAATTTTTATTTGGATTTTTTCTTATATCAAAATTTCCATCTCCGTCTATTATTCCTGCTAACCAATTATAGAATTTTCTATCCTCGGTACTTTTTTTAGATAATTGACGTATAGTCTCTGAGGATCCTGTATAGGATCCTGCTGATTGTATATTTGTTCTTCGACTGCTCGTATTTATAATTATCGAATTTACGTGTTTATTCTTATTTTCACTATTTCTTAGAAGATTAAAGCTTCCACTTATATCTATTTTTTTTAGATTTCTATTATAGAATAGTAAAGAATATACTAATATAGTTCCCAGCATAGAGTCAATTGCTGAACTATTTAAATTGTTCTGGCCCATTTGAGCCACTACGTAATATGTCACTTATCCTTCAATCACTTGAAGAGGTGGACTATAATTTCATCAAAAAATTAAAAATTTAATTTTTAATGCATTGCGCTTAGTCTCTACGGATCCTACTCAAGAAAAATCTTCTCTTTGGTTTCCACGGAATAGCCTTTTATACCCGTTGTTGGAATTCGCTTAATTTTCCATATAAAAGATTTTTCCGTTAGCAAAATTATCAAATTTTACCGTTTATATATTTTATATATAAACACAGCAATGAAACCACATGACGCTTATTGATTATATAAATTTAACCAAATATTATAACTTACTCTTTTATTTCCTAATAAAGGATATTTGAAAAGATGATCATTTAATAATTTTATAAAGGGTTTTCCTGAAAGTGATATTCTATAGTGTATTCTGGAAGATCTTATATCTTTATGTATACCTATTTTATGATTACAATTAAAATAATTTCTTATTGCATTTAATATATATTTATCCTCATTTTGAGATATATAAAAAGATGAAGGTTTATTGTTTTGTAATCGAAAACAACCTTCTGCTTCTATAAACCCACTTAATCAACTATTAAAATAAGAAGGTAAAATAAAATTATTATTATAATTATTTACTATGTTTATTTGATCATTATATTTATTATCTCTAGTTTTTAAATGATAATCTCAATCATTTATTTTCATACATTCTTTTAAATGTTCTAATTGACATATTTTTTTACTTAATAATAATGGATATTTTGTTAATATATTGAAACAATTTTCTACATCTTTTTTTGATACTGCTACTCATTTTACTTTTATTATTTCTTTATTTTTTTTCTCCTTATATGTTTTACCTCCTATATATTCTGATATTAAATTTAACATTTCTTCATTCTCTTTTAAATTTTTTAAATTTATTTCAAATGCTCCATATATTTTATTTGCTTTATTCCTTCTTACTACTATTGATCCATCACCTTCTAATAATCCTACTCAATATTTCTCTATATAAATTTTTAATTTATTATTTCTTCTATTTATTAATAATATTTGGTTTATTATATTATCTTTTACTTCATCATGAAGGGCTATATCTAATGATGCATTAGCTAATACTACTCCTGTTAAACCTCCTACAGTAAATAAGAATATGAATCCCATTGCGAATAACATAGGAGTTGTAAATCTTATACTTCCCCCATATATTGTCGCCAGCCATGAGAATATTTTTATTCCTGTTGGTACTGCTATTATTAATGTAGCTGAAGTGAAATACGCTCTCGTATCCACATCTAGTCCTACAGTATACATGTGGTGCACTGGGATCGAAACCCTAGTGGGCTATATCTTCATCTTTTATTTAAGTTTATCACCTATTTTTTTAGTTACACTTGTTATTAAATTTATTACTTTACTTAGCTTTCTTATTTCACTAAGTCCTTCTTCTGTAAGGTGAGCCTTATTTTTTACTAACTCATATACTGTTACTCATTTGTCAAAAGATTCTTGTTTTTTACTTTTTAATCTAAATCTATTTATATATTCTATTATTAGTGGCACTTTTTCAAATGAACTACTCTCTATTCTATGCATTGAACCTATTGCTCCTTTTTTAAGCTTCCTGTGAGTTAAATACAGATTTAATTGATCTTTTATTAATAGCATACTATCCAAACTATCTTTTTGATCTATCATAAACCTTAATTTTACTTGATACCCTAAAGTCATAGCTTTTCTTTTAAAGAGTGTTACATTAAAACAACCTTCTGCATCTATTAACCCAGATAATCAACTATTATCTATTAAAGGAAGAACCTTGTTGTTTTTTTCTTCTATATTTAGAATATCTAATCATTTTTTTACTTGGGCTTTTCTTTTATCTAAGACCAAATTTCCATTTATTAAAGCTGTTATTACTAGTATACCTTTTTTATCGTCAACCCGATAACGACTAAATTGGCCATATGTTCTAACTCTTCCTATACCTAAAGTTTCATGTACATGATTTAGTATTGCAGTTTCTTTTTGAGTTAATACAAATATAAGACGTTTGTCTTTTCCTGTAAGAAAAGCTCCATCACCTTCAGTTAATCCAATTAATCAAGTTAATCAATCGTCAGATATTTCATTATTAGTTTTTCCTGATATCTTTCTATATTCGTCATAATTAAAAGATGTTCCGCGTGTAGCCTCTGAGGGGCTCTTGTCAGCTTTTACGTCATTATTTTTTGACATTAAACTAAGATTCCCTGCTGGTTGAGCATAGCCTATAAGATTTTCACTATTTAAAGTACTTATAGACACTAAGCTGTCACAGCATACAGCGTTATTTATTACCTCGTAGTCACCTATGAGGAAAGCCAGCCATTGACTTCACACTATAAATCCTAATATCCCTATTGAGGCAAGAGCATATACCATTCCAAGATACTTTTGATTGGACCATCTCTTTATTAACTAATCTGAATAGGTATTCCATTTTTTTATAAATCTTTCCCATAATTTCCCTAATACTGTATTTGGCGTTGATTTATGAGCTTTTAATTTTCTAAGTTCATGATATCTTTCTATCATTTTTATTCTTTTATTCTTAGCTGATCTTAATGGATTTTTCTTAAAATATTCTATTAATTTTATTATCTCTTCTTTTCTATACACTGTCCATTTAAATGCTTCTGTTTGTTTACTATTTAGATATATTTTCCCTCCATATAATTCTTCTAATGGATCTAATAATAATTTATTTTTTTGAGATGCTGTTATATATATTTGATCCGATTTTATATTTAAATATATACTTCCATCTGAATCTACAAATCCTGCTAACCATCCATTATTATATGTTAAAGCTTCAGGATATTTGAATATTATATTATATTTTTCACATATTTTGTTTAATTGAACCATTCTTGTTGGATTCCTTATTAAACCATTTACATCCTTTATTAATCCTAATAATCCTACTTTATGATGTAATCTATATCTTAAATGGTTTACACCGGATCTTACCTTAATTGAACCTCCATATTTTTGTTTTATTATATATAAACAATTTTTATCCCTTATATCCATTACTATTTCTAAACTTGCATATCCTTTTTTTGATAATTGAAAACATCCATCTCCATCGATCAACCCCGATAACCACTCACTAAATTTATCCTCCATAAATTTATCCTCCATATTAGTTTTTGATGTATAGTTTTTTCTATTTAAACTATACTTTTTTTTAGTTAATAACAAACGTATGGCCTCTGAAATTCCTACTCGCATGCTTAATCCTAAATTATATAAAATTTTAGATTTAGTTATTAAATATAACTGTGCTTTGGTTATTTGCGGATTATTAAATATTACAAAAATTTTTACTAGAAAGGAATCATTCTGACTTCTTACATTCTTAGTATTCTGTAATTCTCTATTCTTTAATTCCCTGCATATAGTTTGTTGCGTATTACTTTTGTAATAAGGGCCATCTTGACCGAATACTCTTTTACCTGAATAAGTTGATATTACATGACTTATTATCCCAAATCCTGGTATTATTAATATATAACATTATTTTGGTTAGTTTTTCCCAATTTTCTAACCCGCCATCACTCACGTAATGGATAGTACTTTATCTTATTCTGTATCGTTAAGATTTTGATATTCTAAAGATTTATTATTCATTCTATTTTTTATGTTTTTTATTTTTTCTATTCCTAAGCATGTTAAATGCTCTCCTTTCATTATTATACAATAAGCTTTTCGTCATTTTAAATAATTTACATATTTACTAGATTGCAAATGATTTTTATCAAAATATTCTATAATCTTTTTAGCTGACCCAAAATTTGTTGAACCGTAATAATATGTATTTTGAGATTTTCTATTACCAACATATCCACCAAATTCTATTTTTAGTTGATTAAGAATATCTGATTTTTTTTGATCTAATTGATAATTTAATCTCACCTCTTCTCTTTTTATTCTTTTTATTATTTTTATTTGAAAAGATCCATCTGCATCACTAAATCCTGCTAATCATCCATTATCTATTAATCTTTCATTATTTTTAGGCATAAGAGATATATTTTTTACAAAAGGAATCAAATTTTCTCTAAATTTAGTTATTTTCTCTTCCGTTCTTAATTTCCCATTTATTAATTCAGCTATTATGCTTAATCCTTTTTCATTACTTACTTCATATTTTACTGCTTTTTTATTTTTTATTTTTGTTACTGTCCCATATCCTATTTCTTTTTTTATATAATAAGCTAAAGGTGTATCTAATTCATGAAAACATATTACTACTTGTCTCTTTTGAATACTCCCATCACCCTCTATTAATCCGGCTAAATATTGACCGAATTCCTTTTCAGGTTTTTTATGTATAGGTGAATGTACGGATATTAATCTTATTCCTAACGTTACAGAATTTTTACATGAAGTCTCTGAGGATTTTCCAATTTGCAATTTCTCAGTATCGGTTTGGGCCTTCTCTGTATATTGGAAATTTCCTGCTGATTTTCTCCCAGAACTCAACTTTGTTACAAACCATTTATATGGATAGTATTTGAATCTGATTGGAGATTTCTTAGCATATGGTAAAATTTTGAAGCCTATATATTTGACTTCTGGATGCATTCATTTTTTGAATGAATGGACCATCTCTTTATCTAAAAACTATTTTAATTTTCAGAAGAATTTTCATAATTCAACCATTTTTTATAAAATATTTGCCAACTTTTCTCTAAATTTGACCCTTCTAAAGCTTTGTGAGCTTTTAGATCTTTTAGTTCATAAAATCTAGGAACTAAATGAAGTCTTTGAATCTTAGCTGATCTACATGGATAATTTTTAAAATATTCTATTAATTTTAATATATCTTCTCTTTTAGATATATACCATTTAAAAGATAATGAACTTCCTTTATCGATATAAACATTTCCACCATATAAATCTATTAACGGTTGTAACATTTCTGCTGTTTTTTGACTTGCACTTATAGATAATTGATTTGTAGATTTATTAATTGTTATTGTTCCATCTCCATCAAAGAATCCTGATAGCCAACCATTATCATAATCTAATTTCTCTGGATAAACTAAAGTTAATTCATATTTATCGCATAGCTTATTTAATTGAACTAATCTATTAGAATTTCTTATAAGTCCATTTACATCAAATATTAAAGCTAATAAACCAGATTTATGGTGTAATCTGTATCTTAAAGCTTTCGCATTTGATCTTAATTTTATTGATCCACCATATCGATTTTTTATAATTTGTAAGGCATGTTCATCTCTAATATCCATTGTTATTTCTAAACTTGCATATCCTTTTTTTGATAATTGAAAACATCCATCTGCATCGATCAACCCCGATAACCATTGATTCCATTTTAGATTGTTGGATTTTTTATTTTTAGACAACAAACGTATGGCCTCTGAAGTATCTACTAACGAGCTAAGCGCTTTGGTTACTTGCGGATTGTAACGTCTTAATAAGATTTTTACATTGGAGGTGCTTTTTAAGCAGCTTATTCCTAATGTACTCATTAAGTTAACTGTTATGTTCCCGCTTATAGTTTGTTGCGTTAAATATCCTTCTTCGAGTCCCCTTATACCTGAGGGGACTCCGGGATAAATAAAGGGCCATTTTTGACCAAAGAACCAGAATATATGTTGGTACAATACCGGGTCACCTCCTCCTGCTGGATCATAGAATGAACTATTAAAGTTTCTATCTGTAAGAAGCATTGTTATCCCCAAACAATACGTCAGTATTAAAAGAAAAATTTACTTTATTAAAAATTTTTTAAATGATCCCTATTTAATTTTTTTCTATTATTATTCATATTTATTTTTATTCCACTAATTTCTTTATATATTATAGGATGTTTTTTTTGACTATATAATTCATAAGCATATTTCCAATCTATATAATTCAAATATTTACTTGTAAAAAGAGGATATTTTGTTAAATAATCTATTAATATCTGATTACTTTTTTTATTAGAAGTTGTTATATTTAATTGAAGATAACCTCTAATACTTCTTAATTTTAAAGAAGTTTTTAAAAATTCTGCTATTTTTTGTAAAATAGGTTCAAAACTTTCTCCACTTTTATCGTATTTTCGTTGAGCTAGATAAAATTGTAATGCTATATGACTCTTAGAAGTAAAACCTTTTATTGCAAAATATCCATCTGAATCTATTAATCCTGATAACCATGCATTATCTTCTATTAAACTATCATCTAATGGTAATTTCTTAATGGGATCTTTTAATTTATATTTATTCAACCAATCTATCATTTTATGAAGTGCATTTATCTTTGGAGTTCGCATTTTTCCATTTATTAAAGAAATTACTTTTAATACTCCTTCTAAATTTTGAACCATTTATCTAACTGTTTGTGTTTTTTTAGCAAAATATATATTTCCCTATTTTTTTTTGTAATATTTTTACATATTCTAAATCACATACATGAAATACTATTTGTATTGAACAAACTTTATTAGATCCACTTGGCGCTTTAAATGTAGTTGGAATTATTAAAGTTCCATCTCCTTCTATATAACCTGCTAAATAATAACCAAATTGATTATTAGTTATTGTTGAATAATATAATTTTTTAATTTCTGTTAAATATATTTTTTTTCTTTTGAATGATCTCCTCATCCCTACCCCGAAGCTTACTCTCCGGTTTAGAATACCCTTTTCTTATGTTGATCTACTGGACAATGTCCCATGACTACTAAGGTCTCATAAATTTTATTATGGTAGATACTCTATCTTTCACAAGATAGTTCGGACTATATCTTATTAATCTAAGTTGTAAAATTTATTTAAATGATCCCAAATTAATACTGTCCTTCTATCATTCATTCCTAATTTTATTGATTTTATTCTCTCTATTCCTTTTTCTTGCTTATGTTCTCCTAATTTAAATATTTCTAATACTTTTTGCCAATCCTTATAATCTAAATATTTACTTCCATATAAAGGATATTTCTCTAAGTATGTTTCTAATATTATATTTCCTTTTAAATTTGTTGTTCTTAATCTATATTCAGGATTTGGTTTATTTAATCTTATTTCTTTTACTTTTGTCTCTAACATTTCTGCTATCTCTTCTAAAAAGCTAAGATTACTATTCCCATTCTGATCTCTTTGTCTTTGACTCAACTCTAATTTACACTCCATCTTAGGATATTGTCCTGATGTTGTTGTTCTTACTGTTAAATGACCATCTGCTTCTATTAATCCTGATAACCATGCATTATCTATTAAAAGACTTTTATCTATTGGTGCTTTTCTTATATTTAATTCCTTAAATCTTTTATTTAACCAATCTATTAATTTATATAATGCATTTATTTTAGGTGTTCTCATTTTTCCATTTATTAAATTTACTATTAATATCCACCCTTCATAATTATTTATAGTTAATACATAAGCATTTACTCCTTTTTTTCTAGCTAGAGATCCATGACCTAATTCTTTTTGTATTATTAAGGCCAATGGTAAATCTTTTAAATTGAATACTATTTGAATTGAAGGATAATTTATTCTTCCTTTAGCTGATCTTTCTGTTGTTGGTACTATTATTGTACCATCTCCTTCTATTAATCCTGCTAAATAATAAGATAATTTTTTCTTTGGTTTTTGTACTAATATTTTACTACAGATTAATTCTGGCGTATAGTCTCTGAAGATCCCCAATTGGTTCAAACCTAAAGGGTTTCCTGCTGATTGTGTCATTTCTGACGGTTCCCAGCAATTGGCCACATTTAAAGCGGGCAGAATTTGTTTACCCGCTAAAACTGGTAATGATAATAATAATAATATTGCTGTTATAAATACTGCCCATACAAATACAAAATCAATTTCTTGATTTTGGACTATTTCTTACCCCGTAAGGTTTTCACGTTTAGTCTCTAAAGTTAGTCCTTGTAGATTTTATTTTTATATAATTTTCTACATTTAGTGAAATTATCAACACTCATAGTGTCGCCGCTATTTGTTTTTATTTACGAATAACACTTTCGTCCTTTTTGATTATATACTCTTATTCTCCGTTATTTATTTCGATTGTCAACTCGTGAAATTCCCGGTATTTCACCATCTATGAAGCCTACTAACCATTCACTAAATTCCTCATTATTCATTGAAGTTTTTCTTGACTTATTTGAACTACTTATGTTATTCATTATTGTTTTTAACGGTAATTTATGCCAGCTCATACCTGGTGCTCTCATATTTATTATCGTTGTTAAGAAGTTAATTGCACCTAACATAGAAGATATACCTCTTTAGTTTTATTTTACTAATTGGACTATCTCTTTACTATTTTATAGTATGTTATCATTTAGTCTCTTAGGCCTGCGCCTGCTGATTATAGTTCTTTTAATTTATTTAAATGATCCCACGAATAATTATTATGACTTTTTTCTTTTATTGCTATTATTTTCGATCTACCTATATCTGATAAATGCTCTTTATTTAATATCATATTATATACTTCCATTACTTTTATGTAATTTTAATACTTATAACTCATCAATGAATATGTTGTAAAATAAGTTATTACTTCTCTATATTTTTCTATACTTTCTACTTGTACTCTATAAGTATTTGTTTTTGTTGTATACATTTTTACTCTAAAATTATCAGCTATCATTCTCATTATTGGTTCCATACTACCTCCTGATTGTTTATGTATCATAGCTACTTCTAATTTTTAATTACAATTAAATGAAATATTTTTACTGATCTTTCTACTTCTAATGTAAAAACTAGCATCGGCATCACTAAACCCTGCTAATCATGCATTTGAATTTATAGGTGAAATATCTAAAGGAAGTAAAGGTATATTTAAATTTTTATGAGAATTTACCCAATTTATTAAATTATGTAAAGTTTTTATCTTTGGACTTCTAAATTTACCATTTATTAAATTTATTAATGAGATTAAATTTTTTATTCCTTTTATATGTAATCTATACGCATTTACTTCTTTTTCTTTAGTTATTATTCCATAACCTAATATTTCTTTTAATTTTTTTATTAAAGGTAAATCTTCTACATGAAAAGTTATAGTACAATAAGGATATTTATATAAGGTTCCGGATTTTTTTGGTATATTAATATACCGACTGGAACAGTCATGGTTTTACGAAGTAAAACCACACCAGCGTCACCGCTCTATTAATCCCGCTAACCAATGACCTAGATATGTATCGGTATTTGTATTAGTGGTTGTTGAAAAATTATTCGCCTTTGCTATTTTTCTATTACTTTTTTCAAAAGGGATCCCTTTTAGATAGCCACATTTTGCTAATTCAACGAGGTTGCTTCGTATATTATTTATTAACTTATATTCTATAAGTTTCCTCGTTATTAGATAAGCACCTATAATTATTCCTCATTTTTTTTTTCTATTTCTCAGCATTTTGATAACTATTATTCTGGCAGGAATTTGCCAGATGTAAACTAAATATAGCTAAATCTACTGATCCTCCTGAGTGAGCTTGTATTGAAGATAATGGAGGATAACATTTTATTTGGTAACCTCACCAGTAATCTGGCTATCGTTACACTCAAAGGCTCTCACCTTTGTTTGGACTATACCTTAATCCTTATATGGTTCGAATATTTGTGTACTGGCTCTAACTGTTCGAAGTTTTCGAATTATATCTCTGGCTTTGGTTATTTTAGTTAATACCCCTTTATTTTTTAAAGCTCGGGCTCAAATCTTATATTCTACTGCTTTCATACCTTTCATAGTTCCAGCAAAATAATCTACAATATTCTGTATCGCTCTATTATTAGTTGTCTCTAATTTATAGTAACTATTTTTATTCGTTACTCGGTATTGTACTTTAGCTGATATATGCAAAATTTGTCGTATAGACTCTAATACTATTTTATCTAATTTTTGTGTTATACCAAAAGAATGAACTAATCGTCCTACTTCTTTTTGTACTATAAAAAAACTTCCTTCTGCCTCGGTAAATCCTACTAGCCAAGGCTTAGATATTATTTTCTTTACTTCGAAGATATTTAATTCGTCCCTCCCTTCGCCCCATGCTGGAGATACATAATCTGAGGATGGTTTCTTTTCTATTAGAGCTTCAAGCCGTGTCGTTTTATCCTGCTTACTTAGTTCCTTATTTTCTAATATCTGATAAGCCTCTTTAAATTTTATATAATTTAAATATTTAGTTGTTAATAATGGGTACTTATCAAAGATAGGAAAAATCACCTGATTTATTATTTTTCGATCTCTTATTCTATAATGACCATTATCCCCTTCTACATATACTGATCCAGCCTTTAATTGTTTTTTTATATAGTAAAGTATTCTTAAATTATAAGGACTTTGTCCTATCTTAAATACTAAATTAAATTTGTCTCCGCCCTTCGGTTGTCTTATTATAGAAAATGAACCATCTCCGTCCGTTACTCCTACTAACCATTGCTCAAACCATATTTTATCTGGATCTTCCACATTAAGTCTCTGATGAAATAGTCCTTGTGAACTATCCCAAGCGTTTAGTCCCCTTGTTGAAAACATTTTTACTTGCAATTGCAAGTAGTTTCCTCCTAGTTGAGGATATCCCCGCATCGAGTGGAATTTCATTTCCCCCAATTTTCATTGAGGCGACTGCTTATCCTTTTTTACAGTCCACCCAGTACCCGCTCCACTTTCTACAAATGATGATAATAATAATAATATTAATGATGGTGGTAATAACCAGAATGATATATTATTTAATCTCGGGAATCAATTTTATCTAAGTAGTTTCCTACCTTGTTGGACTATGTTTTCACCCCTTTTTGGGTGCTTCGCGTGTAGTCTCTGAAGATCTCTACTATTGTAGATTTCTGGCATATTCCCCCCATGTACATATAATTTTTACGACTAGTTCAGTTGTCCTACAACTTTTGATTTTCTTATTCATCCAACTAGGTGTATATATGTCTGTTTTCTTTAGATTGCTCTAAATATTCGAGAGATTCCATGCAAATAGCGAAGTCATTATCGATATCATTACTGATACCCATGGCATTCCTTTTCTAATCTCTCTAAATGATCCCAATTAAATTCTCTTCTATTTCGATTCATATTGTTTTTTAGATTATCTATTTGAGCTATTCCGTCTTCAGTATAGTGTAAATTAGTTAAAATTAAATTTACTCCTTTGGCCCAATCTTTATAATCCAAATATTTTGAACTTAATAAACTATGGTTCTCTAGATAATCTAAAATCCTTCTTAAAGATCTCTGACTTGAAGCTGATATTATAAAATATTCTCTATTTGTCCGTGATTGTTGTCGTAGAGATAATTTTGTGTGGAAATATTCTGCTATTAAAGTTAAAATCTCCTTATTACTCTCATTTGTTATTGGATCTACTTTTCGTTGTTCTATTTTTAAACTACAGCCTATTCGTCTTTTTTCTCCACTTTCTAATCTTGTGTGTCGTATATTAAAACTTCCATCTGCATCTATAAACCCTGCTAACCAACTATCTTGATTTAAACCTTCATTATTTAATGTAAGTTTTTTTATGTCTAAATTATGATTCTTATTTATCCATTCTATTAATGAATATAATTGATGGATTTTCGGTGTCCTTAATTTTCCGTTGATTAAGCTTATTATTTTTTTCAAACCTTTTACTGGAGATACAGTTAAAACACAAGCATTCTCTTTGGTTTTCTTTCTTATAAAACCATATTCTATAATTTCTAATAGTTTTTCTGCTAATGGTAAATCTTTTATATGAAATGTTATACAGAATCTGGGATTATGTTTCTTTTTAGAAGAGGTATTTGGTATCCAAATATGACCATCTCCTTCAAATAAACCCCCTAAATATGAACCTAATTCTAATTTGGAATTTAACGAAGCGTCACTCAGATTTCAAGTATTTGTTTGTTTATTTGCCATATCCGCGGCTCCTATCATTACTGGTACTAAAAAATTCCCAAATCCACCTATTAAAGCTGGCATACGATTCTTTTAACTAACTTTCGTTAATTATCGGACTATTTTTTTACCGTTTCAAAACGGTATCTCACGTATAGTCTCTGAGGATCCTACTTTATAATAGTGTACACCTCTATTATATTTGGTTTCCTGCTAATTATCTAATTTTTAAATATGTTACTGTATCCTGCCACTTTTCATATAAGAAAGCTAGCAGTACTAGTTTTTAAAACTCTAAAGATTTCTTTGCATATAGTGAAATCTTTTTTCTAATATATTTCTATATTATATGGCCATGCCGTTCTTAATTTTTTTAGTTCTTATAAGTGAATTTCCATTGCCCTCTATAATTCCCTGATTTTTTCCCTTTTACATATTCTCTTATCGTTTGTCTATCTCCTTTTAAATCTCTTGCTAATTTATTTAATGAACTATATTCTTTATTTAATTTTGGATTCTTTATATTCTCCGCTATTATTATCCTTGCACTTGGATGTTTTTTTTCATATACTTCTTTTTTAGCCTGGATTAGATTTTTTATTGAATCTATACTTAATATATTCTTTATAGTACTTTCTTTTATTTCATCTAATGATAATAAATATTCATCTAAATATAATTTCCCTTGTTCTAGACAATCTTTTAAGGTTTTATTATGTATTTTTATACTATCACACATATACTGTTTTGATTCAAATATATATAATAAAGTTAATTCTTTTATATCATATAGATATATTGGTATACTTCTTTCTTTTCGTAATTTTTCTCTCATCTCTAAACTCATTGGCGAATGATACCCTGTTCCATTCGCTACTAAATCTACGTTTAAATTTGGTTTTAAAGTGTCTATTAAATGTTGTTCTAATTCTATCACTTCTTCTATACTTACATCATTTTCCATTATATACACTGTTAATTTTATTTGAGTAAATCCATATTTATTTAAATAACTTAGTACTCTTCTTGCTTTAGTTTTTAATATTGAAGGCATAAAATAAGTACTTATTCTATTATATAAATTTATTGAATGTCCCACATATATATTTTTTCCATCTAATGATTCCCAAATATATACACCTTTTTGTCTTTTTGTTATTCTTAATATTATTTCTCTATTATTATATGGATCTTCTATTATTACTTTAGTATACTTTGAAGGTTCATTAGGCATTATTTTTTCACTTATTTCTTTTTTTATTAAAACTATATTTTTTAATTTCTCGACCATAAAGAATATCATCACAAATGCATGTGCTGTTACCACTACATTATATAATTGATTATCTCCTTGTAAATACTGTACTCCTGCCCCTCCTAATTCTAATCTTATTATTATTGATAATACTGTCCCTATTAATCCAGCTAATATTGCAAATATTAGATATAATACTCCTATATCTCGGGCATTTGTAGAATATAACCACCTTGCTACGTACACGCCCCACTCTTTCTTTCCCCCTCTATCTCTAGTTCTTTCTCTCTCTCCTTTTTTTTTCACAGGAAAAAAAGGACTCGAACCTTTATCTTTGATTTTGGAGATCATTATTTTTCCATTAAATTATTTTCCTTCTTCTTCTTCTTTTCACCGATCTTTTTTTTCTCTTTTCTTCTATTCTTCTTCCCCTTATACGGGTCCCCTTATACGGGACTGCCTACCTTGGAAAAAAGGAATCGAACCTTTTTCTTTGATTTTTTCAATCATTGTTTTTCCATTCAACTATTTTCCACCTTCTTTCCCTTAATGTAATGCTATTGCATCTTTTATATATGATGAAGTTAATATTACAAATACTATCCCTTGTAATACACTTATCCCTAATTCTAACCCTACTAATAATGTAAATATAAACATTGGTAATAACCCTATTATTAATGTTAAATACGAAGTTTTTATAAATTTATATATAAATCCTGCTAATATTTTTAATAATACATGTCCAGCTATCATATTTGCTCCTAATCTTACACCTAAACTTACCGCCCTAGCTACATAAGATATTGTTTCTATTATTACTAATAATGGTACTAACCCTGTTGGAGTACCTGATGGTACTAGTAAACTAAAAAATACTAATTTATGTTTCTGTATCCCTATTATCGTTACTCCTATTAATATTGATACACTCATACTTAATGTTAACGCGCTTTTTCTATATTTCTGAAGTAGTTAAATAGTATTTCCCTCTATATAATCTTCCTGAATCTAGATAACTATTTATTGTCCGTCTATCTGCGCATAGTATTTGAGTAGCTTGATATACTGATCTAAAACAAAATACTTTTGTCTTTTTATCTTCTAACCATACATACACTGATTGCCCTTTACCATACATTGGATTCTTTTCTATCATTCTTTTTCGACTAGCATTCCTCTCTTCTTCTGTTGGTATTATTCCTCATCTTGGATTTAATTCCCCCATCTTAGAAGCTGATAATCTAGCTCGAGTTTCTTCTGATACTATCCTTCCTTTTAGAGCTTTTCTTACTTTTGCTATATGCTCTTTTGATAAAGATTTACCTTTTGGATTTACTTGACCAGCTATTTTCGCCAAATTGTAAGTTGGATTATAGAGATCAAAATAATATTGTTCTCTTTTTATTATATCTGATTTTGATCCTTTCTCTATATTTTCTAATATCGCTATTACAAAACCGGTATGGTACGTACGTACCTACCGGCCGGTATGGTACGTACGTACCTACCGCTATATCCATACTTTATTATTGCTCTAGCTAATCTTATATTTATTCCATGTGTATTATTTGGGTGTTTTTCTGCATAACTTATTCTTCCTGGAGAAAGATAGCCTTGAAATCTTTGTTTTCCTGAACTAGTACTTCCTATATAATAATCCCCTGTTAATATGTTATACCAACAATATATATAAGATTTACCTTTTAGATCCAAATATATCTTATTCCTATTATCATAAGGATTATCATATATTAATATAGCATTTTCTAATATTGCTATTGATTTATTACTAGATGAATTTTGTCTTATATTCCTTAACCCCCTAATCTGTGATGTTATCATTAAACCTATCATATTGCCACTCTCTACTACGCATATATCTTTGATAAATGTATAGATCATATCTTATTAATTTTTTTAATGCTAGTGTATGATCGTTGAAGTTCTTTTTACTTACTGATTCTTTTTTATTCCAGTATTTTACTAGCTATTCATCCCGCGTCTTGAGATGTGATGTTGAAGTAAAGCTATAAGGTATCATACCTATTAAGTTTGATGTTAATACTAATATAAATAAAGTATATAAATATGGTAAATATATTTCATTTTCTTCCCCTATTTGATCTTTTACTATTTTATGTACTGTATCATATATTGATTCTTTTATTAATAAACTTTTATTTCCTATTACACTTTTTATATTTATTACTATTTGTGATAATATTATTATTAATGTTAAACTTATTATTAAATATAACCCTATATTTGTTAATGATACTTTATTTGATAAAAATGATATACTAAATATATCGAATATTAAAAATTGCTCTAATGGATTTCTTATGCTCATTGTCTTGTGTTTGTTTTTTTTCTCTCTTCTTACTTTTTTTCTCTAGGAAGGCTTCCTATTAGGATATCCTTCCCCTATTTGTTTTTTACTTATTATTTCTCATCTCATATATAGTATTTTCTAATATTCCTACTATCGGTACTATTAAAAACCATGCAAAATATAATATTGAACAATTTTGTCCTATTGTTATGTAAGGTTCTGATACTGGTTTTGCACCTATCCATCCTAATAAAACAAAATTAGATAAAAATAACCAAAATATTATTTTCATTAAAGGTCTAAATTGACTTCCTCGTACTCTTGATGTATCTAAGAAAGGCATCGCTAATAATATTAATATTGCGGCAAACATCGCTATTACACCTAATAATTTATTAGGTATTGATCGTAATATTGCATAATATGGTAAAAAATCTTATCTTATATTAATTTGTAAACCATAGAAGAATGCATATATTTTTCTATTAATTGTATCAATTTTTCTTTAGAAGAAATCCATATATAAATTCTAGGTTTATTATCTTTTAAATGAATAGAACATTTTTAATTATATTTTATAGTTAATACTTTTATTAATTATTCTACTTCTTTTATAGTTTAACCATAAGTATTTTAATGTAAACCTTTTCCATGTTTACTCCCATCATCCTATTCGCTAAACTAATTGGTGTTTATTATTCTATAATATTTTTAGGTATTATTTTTTGACCTTCAGAATTATAAAATAATTCCCTATAATAATTTAAACAGGGTAAACTTAATGTAGCAAAAGTTTTATATTTATAAATTTTTTCTGCATTTTTTATATTAGTTCCTAGTTTAGGAGTATAATCTTTATTGCAATAATCTATTTAAATATTATATATATGATCAAAATATTCTTTATGTTTATATGTTTGAGTATACATAAATCTAGAATTTCCATTTAAAGATCTTTTTTGTATATGACTCCTGGTATGGAGTTACCTACCAGCATCACAAGGCTAATTTAATTCCTATTAAGATTACTGAGATTTATGGTGGAATACTTAATTTATTTTTTTCTTCTTTTGATAATTGTTTTTTAATAGGTAATAAATATAAGTTATCAATTCTTTTTGATAATAACTTTCTCCTTATTATTATAAGTATTTGGACTATCTCTTTAGTCATTATGACTATCTCACGTGTAGTCTCTGAGGAACCCCCCCTGGGTTTCCTGCTGATTGTCCATTGTTACATCTTTAACCACCATAATCGAGATTATAAAGGTAGTTAAAGCCTTAGGAGTTTTCAGCATATGGTGAGATAAAACACAATTATTTTCATAACTGCTTGGCATTTTTTTTACCATTCTGGTTGTATATGTGTTGGTGTTACCAATGGATTTGCTGGTATGTAATTATCCGGATGCTATTGTGGACTATTTCTTCTTCCTATTTTTAAAAAGTGCAATTAAATGATCAATTCTGTTCTTATTAGAACTATTAGCAAAATGGTATTTTCTCTCTAAAAATAATAATAATCTATTAAATGTTACTATATCAACATTCTTTACTGTTAATAAAGGGAATTTCTTAAAATATTTCATATAAATATCAAGAGATGCTCTCTTAGTTACACAATAATTAAACCCATCCCAACTTTTATCTTTATATATATTACCACAATTAAATCCTACTGATATTTTCTCTAATATTCTTCTATCTTTTTGACTTACACTTAAAGTTAATGTGTATTTATTTCTTATTGAAAGATACCCTTCTGCATCAAAAAATCCTGAAAACCAAGCATTATCTGAACAAAAAGTATTATTTATTATTGGTGTAATCTTTAGAATATTACATATATTAATTAATTGTTGGTGTTTTCCAGGTGTTAATAATTTTCCATTTATTAAATTTATTACTTTTTTTACTCCTTCTTTATTTCTAATTCTAATCCTATAGGCTTTAGACTTAGATCGAGGAGTTACTTTACCAGCACCTAATATAGATTTTATCTTATAAAGAGTTTTTACATCTTCTTCATGCAAAGTTATTTCTATTTCAGGATTTCCTGCTTTTGATACTAATAAAGATCCATCTCCATCTATTATACCTGCTAATCAATGCCCAAATTGTTCATTATTATTATCATAGGAAGTAATACATATTGTCTCGGAGAATCCCAATTCAAATTTTGGTTGAGTATTATTTAACAAATAGTCACCTGTTTGATTTTGGTTTTCTGCTGATTGGTCCTGATATAAGATTTTTACTAAAGAGGGAATCGTTGAGCTGTACTCTATTCTTTCCAGCAATTCAGTTAAAAATGATCCACTTATACTTTTAGTACTTACTATCAATGACAGACTGTTCCAGCATATTGTATTATTATTATTTTCAATGTTACCATTGTAAACGGCCATCCCTTGACCCATTAAATTTGGCATATAAAATACTATTATTGATAATACTAAGAAAAACGCTAAAAATCCTACTATATCTTTAAATGTATAATAAGGATGAAAAGGTACTCTATCTATATTCGCTGATACTCCTAATGGATTATTACTTCCATGTTCATGTAGCTTTTTATGTACTAAATTTATATACCTAGTTTATACATCATGTCGCATATCTTTTTTGACTTATTTTCTTACTAATGATAATTGATCTTTCCTTATATATATTGTATATTGTGATTTCTCTTTATATTGAATATTCATTGTTGCTTCCAAAGTTTTTTTATAATGCTTTTATTAATCTTTCTATCTCTTCTTTACTAAAAGCATTTGTAGATAATCTTAACCCACTACCAGTAAAACTTCCATCATCCATTATCCAATACGCTAAACTAACAGATGTTAACATCTCATCTATATTAATTGGAATAATCTTTTTACCATCTTTATAAAATATTTCATATATTTTATTAAAACAAGGAAGAGCTAAAGTCGCAAAACTTATATTATATCTAACCTGTTTTTTTATTTATTATGGTTGTAACTGAAGGTGGAGTAACTACAAATTTTTTAAATAATTCATATAGATGATTTTAATATGAAGCATGTATTGAACTTTGTCTAAATATTAATCTCACATTTGATTTCTGAGAAAATCTTCTCATATATACATCCCCCAAAATATTACCTACTAATACTTGTTTTAAGTAATCATCTAATTCAAATTTTTCTCTTTCCAATTTACTTAATCTCTGTATATTTCTATTATTAGTCTGTAATTGATTCCACTTATGGTTTAAATTTAGTAACTTTTTATTTTTTTCAAATTAAACTGGACTATATTATCATCCTTTTTTAAGGATGTCAAGCGTTTAGTCTCTGAAGATCCTACTCATATTTATATACTTTTGTTTCCTGCTGATTTTCCAATCCTTAAACTTTTCACTTATCAGTATTTAAGGCTCTAAGGATATCCCAGCATATAGCCTGATGCTAATTCTATTGTTACCAATATAAAGGCCCTACAATTTAGCTATTAAATGTAATACTACTAACCCTACTAATACGAATGGTAATAAATAATGTAAACTAAAGAATCTATTTAATGTTGCATTATCTACTGAACTATAATGTTGGTAACCCCATAATTAATATAATTAAAAATTCTCGTTACACTCAATATGTTTCCATATTGTTCGGACTATATCTTAATTTTTTATTTAATACTTATTTGGTATTTTAAATTTATTTGAGTATCTTGGTATTGTTTGTATCTCTTTTAGCCATAATAAATATTGCAACTTTTTATTTCCTAATAATTTTACTGGTGCTTTCTGTATAAATTTTATTACATTTTCTACTGATCTAACACTAGAAACCTTTATCTTATAATTATTTGTTTTATCTACATTAACACTTTGAGTAAAAGATAAATACTTACTTATTGCTAATATTAAATTCTTACCATTTGTTTGAGATACATCAAAACTCGCTACTAATGAAGATTCTTTAGTTGGTTTATATATACTAAAACATCCTTCTGCTTCTATTAACCCTATTAATCAAGCTGATAAATAAGGTACATTTAAAATTGATTCTACAGAATTTAAAGGATCTATTGGTCTCTTATATTCAGGTAAATCTTTACTATAGATAATACCAGATAAAAGAGCATCCTTAAATCTTAAATAATCATATTGTTTATTAGAAAGAAGAGAATATTTATCAAAAATAGGTAGAATGAATTTAATCAAATGAGATTTATTTCTAACCCTTAATATAACTGTATCAGGTCTGTCTTTAGATTTTCTAAATCTTATTACACCAACACCTAAAAGATTTTTTATTTTATATATAAGTTGAACATCTTTTATTGAGAATTCTATTCCTAATTCGTAAATCAAATATTTTCCTTTTTTTGTTACACTAAACCAACCATCTCCTTCTATTAACCCTACTAAATAAGCATTACTAAAATCTTTTGCGTTTAGTCTCTGAGAGGATTCGAGAGTTGATATCCCTCTAACCCCTGCGGTTTGTCCCCTTGTTGTTATAATTTTTACTCCTATATATAATTTTCTTATATTTAAGTATATAACTTCTAAATTTGAGGATATCACTGCAATAAGCAAAATTATTATTCTAACATTACTGTTATTTGGCTCTTCTGTATTTAAGCCTCCTCAGACGAACTCAACTAAACTTACTCCTATCCAAGGTATAGCTGATAATAAATTAGTTATTACCGTTGCCAAACTTAAATTTTATATATTGCAGTTATTTACTGATGTGTTTACATTGTTTTCAATATATAAACCACGTACTTTACATATTCTCATTTAGGATAAACTTATATACCATTTTTGTAAAGCCTTATGCTAGTTACTACTAGTAAGTTCCGACTGTACATTAAGCACCTTCTCAGGCACCCACCAATGAGCCAGTCTGTAGCGATTATTAAAACCGACGGTCTTGGTCTAAAACATAAGACTTTTGACCCGTATTCATTAGTGTCGCTTTTCTTCCGGTTTATTTAATTAAATAAAATGTAAACTTTAATTATGGTACCTTTGGAAAAAAAACTATGCTTTTTAATTAAGCTATTCTATTATTTTATATTTCATTTCTGGTATTATATATGGTGATATTATCTTTCTCAATTCTGGCATTGACTCTTTTCATATATATATTATATACTGATCCTTGGCTCCTGCTGACTGAACTGTTGCTTTTAGATTGTAATTCTCATGTAAGATTCATACTAATAATAAACTGTCGGAATAAGTATAAGAATTTGTACACAGTTTTAACCCTTTACTTACTTTAGCTCCATCATCCATTATTCATATTGCTAATGCTAATGGTGTTAAATATTTCCCTATACACTCTGGTACTTTTTTTTTATTATCTATATACCAAAGATCATATATTTGGTTTAAACTTACATAAGTTCAAGTATGAAATCTTATTATTTTTCTTACTATTCCTTTTTTACCTAATCTTGTTGTTATTACTGGTATATTCTCATTACAATAACCTTTGGATGCTAATTGATTATGTAACCAAAGTAAATAACTTACATGGGTACTTTCTTGATAAAAACTTATTCGAGTTCCTACTCCTCCTTTCCTTTTTTCAGCGTGAGCATCTCCTAATAAAGAACCAAATATAATTGAATATATACTTATATCGTGTGGTCCTATTCTTTTTATACCTTTTATCTTATTTTTTCCCGTTGTTAATATAGGCATTATCATAATACTTATATCATATGAAAATTTTAGAATTTCTTTATTAAATAAACATGTGAGGCACTTTAATTCACCCCATAAACTCATTTGACCCCATGGTAAAGTATACAAATACCCTAAGTTTAATTGATAAATATTTTTTATTAAACTTACCTGTACTAAAAAGCCTTGTGATAAAGGCATAACACCTTTATGGGTATTCCGACTGTACATTAAGCACCCTTTCAGGTACCCATCAATGACCCAGTCTGTAGCGATCCTATACAGAACCGACGGTCTGGAAACAAAAATTATCTCTTTGACCGTTTTCATCGATGTCGCCAGGTTACATTAACCCAATTCCCCTCTCAGAGTATTCTATCTTTCTTAATTATTTCTATGTATATATTTCATAATGAACCAGTGTCTTCACGAACTGCAGTCCCCTCAAGGGGGACTGTCCAGACACGACACGAGTAAAGACACTGCAGTCCCCTCAAGGGGGACTGCAGTCCCCTCAAGGGGGACTGAAGATAGGACTATGATTTATTTTTTATTTTCTAGTAGACCGACAAGCTTTATTTATAGTTTTATTTCTACTGAGACACTGGATTTCTATTTATGTCTTAGTTTCCTAGACTTTAATAAATACTAGATTAAAATTTATTAAAGAGAGTTGAGTCTTTAATAAATTTTTTAATTAATCATTTAGGGCAATTCTACCCAAGAAACCAGTGGCCATTGTTAATACAAATATTATTACTCCTATAGACCATAATAAAACTCTTGGTCTCGTATAAGAACCATAATATAATCCTCTAGCTATATGTATATATAAGAATATAAAGAAAAATGACGCTACATTAGCATGAGTATATCGTATTAACCACCCATTATTTACGTCTCGCATTATCTTATAAACGCCCTTTGGACTTTATCATTATATTTCTGAATATATCTTGTTTTAAGTCTCTTAGATTTTTCTGCTAATTCTTTCCCTAGCATTTTTCAAGATTTTTGCACATTTTCGAGATATTAATAAAGGTTCCTTATCAGAAAATAACTATGCTCTACTGACTTAAACGCCATTTCAATATTAGGAGTATAATGCATAGCTAAAGTAACACCAGTAATTATTTGTATTACTAATACTACCCCTAATAATGATCCATAACTCCATAAATAAGTTAAATTACTTGGAGATGGTGAATCAATTATATAACTATTTGCAATACTCAAAATGGAATGATTTTTTAAAAGCTTAACAATAAACTATCTTTTTAGAGTTCCCCCTTTTTGCAAGCCTACTTCCGCAGGAAGGGTATTTACCATTCTACCTCAGGTTCCCCTAAGGTAACTTTGTTACGACTTAAGACAGGTTGATCTAGATTAGTAGCTGGTTGCTAGATAGGTTCGCATCTGAATAGCTAAATTTCCGCCCCAGTTTCCGTAGTCTATTTCTCCCCGCCCTTGACGGGCGATTAGTACATCTCTAAAATATTTAATTCACCGTGACATGGTGATTCACGATTACTAGCAATTCCTCCTTCAGGTGGCCGAGTTTCAGGCCTCCATCTGTACTTTAGTAGTATTTCAGGGTTTCTTTACTGTATCCAGCTGACCATTGTTTCTACTATTGTGGCACGTCTGTAGCCCAATCCTTAAGGGCCATAAGGACTTGTCTTAATCCCACGTATACTAAGATTTAATTAGTAAAAGGGGTTCCGTTCGTTACTGAAGTTAACCTCACATTTCACAACACGAACTAAAGACAGCCATGCAACACCTGTAACTATAATCAAAGATCATAATTATTCAAGGTAATTGGTAAGATTATTTGGGTACTATCAAATTAAACAACATGCTTCACTGCTGGTTTTAAAGACCGTCTATTCTTTTGGGTTTCTATCTTGCGATAGTAGTCCCCAGGTGGAGCCTTACCGTTAGCATAAGGCTCATCGTTTAGGGTGTGGACTAATAGGGTATCTAATCCTTTTCGCTACCCACACTTTAGTCTCTTAGCGTCAGTGTTTATGAGAAAGATGCTTTCGCCTTTGATGTTCCTAATTTATATCTACGGATATCATCCCTCCTTATTTAATTCCTCTTTCCTCTTTTACACTCTAGCTATTTGCCGCCTACAGACCCTTTACACCTAGATATAATGTATTACGCTTATCCTTCTCGTATTACCGCGACTGCTGGCACGAGATTAGTCAGGATTTATAGAAAACTTGTATCACTATTTTACTTCTCTTTAGAGTTTTATTTTTTTTCTCACTCTTACTATATGGCTGGATCAGGCGCCTTGCCCATTGTCCAATATTCCCCACTGCTGGCAGGCCTATAAGGCCCACGTGGCTCTTCTTTCATCGCCACTGTGATCTAGCTCATTTCTAGTTCTAGATTTTAGATCTTTGGCTTGGTAAGCCTTTACCTTACCAACTACCTAATCCTTTAGATAGGCTTATCGTTTGGTGGTTCCCCTTTTAAAGAGTATTTCTCTCTACCAAACTCGTAGTTTCCTATTTTATACTCACCCGTATGCCATGATCCCTGGTTGCCCTGACCGAAGCTCCGCTCCAGTTTTCTCATCCGACTTGCATGTGTAAGGCCTATAGTTAGCGTAAATTCGTAGCCAAGATCAAACTACTTGTTTTTTTTTGTTAGGCCCTTAGGCCTTAACTCTTTCTATCTCTATTTCTCTTTCATTTTTGATTACCAAGTTATTCGAGTCTTAGCACCACTTCACTTATTAATTTACATTATTTTTTATTAGTTGGCCTAATTACGGACTAGTCTAGTCCGACTCTTTTAGGTATTTTCTCTTATTGGTTTCCTACTTTAGATGCTTTCAGTAGTTATCCTTTATGAACGTGGCTTCCCTGATTCTTTCAGGTACACTATTGGTTCACTAGCACCGCTCCTCTCGTACTGGGTTTTAATTAAGAGTTAATTCCTATTCCCTTAGTAGATAGGGTCCATACTGACTCACGTCGTATTTAACCCAACTCACGTACCTTTTTACTCGGCGAACAGCCGAACCCTTCGGACCTACTGCAGCCCGAGGATAAGATGAGTCGACATCGAGGTATCAATCCAGTCCCTCTATTCGAACTATTAGGACTGATTAATCTGTTATCCCTTGAGTAGCTTTTATCCGTTTAGCGATGACCATTCCATTCTGTTATCATCGGATCACTATGTCCGAGTTACCTCTCAGTTTGTCTGGTTAGACTCACTGTTAAGCAGAGTTAGGCCATTATACATTTTAATTGATTTCTATTCAATTAATACTCTACCTTCGAACGCCTCCGTTACCTTTTGGGAGGCTACCGCCCCAGTTAAACTGTCCTATAAACATATATTCGTGGACTCTTTGCTAAGAGAGGTTTATCGGATACTATCCTTCCTTTCTTTCTGGCTAGCCCACTTTATTTATTTTCAGTAAAGCTTCAAAGGGTCTTCCCGTCTAGCTAAGGGTAGAAGGCATTTTCACCTCCATTGCAATTTCACTGAGTTCATCTTGGAGACAGCTAGGGAAGTCGTTACACCATTCATGCAAGACTATAATTAGTAGTCAAGGTATTACGCTACCTTAGAACCGTCATAGTTACGGCTGCCGTTAACTAGAGAGTAAAATTTTTATTATTCACTCTTACTAGCACTGGGCAGGTGTCAGACCTTATACATCAATTCATATAGGTTTTAGCAAGGTCTTGTGTTTTAAGTAAACAGTCGTTCCCTACTCTTTTGTGTCATGATCCCTGGGATCACCCTCTTTCTTCCTAAGTTACAGAGGTAATTTGCCGAGTTCCTTCAAGATGATTGTCTCATTCGCCGCTTCGGATACCTGTGTCGGTTTAGGGTACGGTTTATTTATTGCTAATTATTTTTCCTGACTTATTAGTGTTTAATTAGTAAGATTTCTTCATCGATCTTCTCTTAGATACCGTTACTTTACGTATAGCTATTCTTTATTGCTATTCAACCCTTCTCCTCCTGGCGAGAATTATTCTTATATTCTTTTTTGTTACTCATGTCAGCATTCTCTCTTCAGATCTCTCTGATTGTTCCGCTACCACATCGGCCTTCGCCGGTTGGTCGGCTTCGGTATCTGACTTAGACCCCTTACATTTTCTATCTTTGGAGAATAGACCCTTGAGCTTTTACGCTTTCTTTCTTAGATGGCCGCTACCGAGCCCACTTTAGGGTTGTCTTCTTCTTCTCTCTATTCCTTTCACTTAGTCAGCTTTTTGGGACCTTATTTCCGGACCTGTGGGCTGTTACCCTCTTGACGATGGAGCTTATCCCCCACCGTCTGACTCCTAATCTTTGATGGATCTTTTAGTTGATTAGATACAATTGATAGAGATTTGTTTGCTCCCCAATTAATTATTATTTTTGTATCCAGTGCTATACTCAATCCACCTTCTTCTTATAAGGTTCTACTTAAATAGTTTTCGCGGAATACCAGCTATCTCCAAGTGAGATTAGCTTTTCACTCCCTACCACAAATCTTCCGTGCCTATTGCTACAGACTACAGTTCAGTCCTTAAACTTGTTCATGGTAAGATCACTTGGTTTCGGGTCTGATAACTGAAACTTTCTTTATTCTCATCTAGTTCCCTCCTGCTTGCTTCACCTATCAACTAGCTGACCCATTATGCCAAAGGTACGTTGTCAGCCTCACGCTTCCAACTGCTTGTAAACTAACTTATTCCGGTTCTTTTCACCAGTTATATACTTTCTTTTCAATTTTCCCTCACGGTACTTTTCTCTATCGCTCAAAGTAACTTATTTACCTTTAGAGGATGGTTCCCCTTTTTTCGAATAAGTTTTCTCTCATTCTACTTCTTTTCTCTACTCTTTATACGGGACTCTTACCCTCTTTGGTTGGTTTTTCGTTCCCATTCTATATTGTAGACTCTCGGATCTATTCCCTTTCGCTCACCACTACTCAGCTTATCTCGGTTGATTTCTTTTCCTCCTTTTACTTTAGATGTTTCTGTTCAAAGGGTTGTTTTCCCAGTGTCTCTGTGTCTGCGACACTGGAGACACTGAGTTCGGGTTTCCCCTTGGATCCTACTGGTTCATTATCTTTTCCCCTTGTATTTTTTCTGTTACTCCTTTCTCTTTACTTTGGCTTATCTTCCTAAATTAGTCCTTTTCTTCTCCTTGGTAATCCTTTTCATGTCT